CTTTTTCTGTTATGCCAGAGCGAAGGCTCGAAACATGAAAAGTGGGATGGACGCCCTGGTATGTAAATCCCAGTAGCTTTGCGCCCATAAAAAGAATGAAAATCCCAGTAGCTTTGCGCCCTGGTTCACTCAAAAACGACGACCTTGCTGTAATCAAAGAAAGACCTGGTGGGAACGACATGGATCAAAGTTCGGTTTCCGTTGTTTAGTCACTGATAAATGAAAGCAGTCACCAACGAGTCCCATCGTAATGACTGGGCGTTAAGCGTCACGAGCTTACGGGAGATAGAGCGGAGCAAGCCGGAACTGGCAGAAGCAGTTGTTTAAAATCCTGCTCCCTTTTTTTAACTCCTTCGGACCCTCGACCAAAAGGAGTCTTTGTACAGCTCGCTACAGATACACTTTTTTCTCATACTGAAGAAAAGAATATACATTCCTTCGGACCCTCCCTTTCGATGCCGAGCTTTCAAGTAGCGTTTGGAATGGCAGGATTCGATCCATTCTTTATCTGGCAGTAGGAGATGAGCGGTTTACCCAGCTTGGTACGGGACACTTCTATCAGCGGGTGGGTTAGCATCTATAGTTCCCTTTGTCGAGGGAGGTTTTTGCCGGTCCCGAGTTCCTCGCAAGCGCCTCGATGTACCGCTCATGGATTCCAAAACCCAATAAACCGGGGAAGCTGCGGGCTATCACCCAGCCCAACGAGGCAAGCTTGTCTTGATGGACGCGCTTTCTCATTTATTGAATATTGTCTTTGAAGAGATTTTTTTGCCTCAGGCGAGGGCCAATTACTTTCTTTTTACAGGCGCTTGCGTTGGAGACCGGTAGATAGATTAGTAAAATCCGATATCGTTGGGTGTTTTGATAACATTAATCATAGGTGACTAATGGAAGTAATTCAATCAACGATAGGGGAGGGGAATCAAAATGTTTGTAGTCTTATAGCCGCTTTCCTGACTACAAAAATCTTTGACAAAGATGGAACTGATTATTCATTCCAAACTAAGGGCATACCACAAGGCAGCCCCCTCTCCCCCGTTCTGATGAACATCTTTCTTCACCAGCTTGATCTTAAAGGGCCTTTATAAGTCAAGAAAAGAGCTTGTGCTATGTTAGATAGGCGGACGAGATGGTTTTTGCTATCAAAGGTGGGGCCGATTCATAAAGGATAAACCAAAGCTTTCAAGAGTTCTTTCTTAATGCATTGAACGAACTCCAGCTCGAAGCAACGTCTTTAGAATTCTCTTTGACTGCATCCTTAATTGGATTAGGCGCTTGCGTGTAAGGAGATTATTAAAAGGAAGGTCAAGGGCAGTGGGACAGCTTGAAAGAGGCTTGGCCGGCGAGGAAGGCGCTTGCCTCCGAAAGAAGACTACTGGCTTTGCTTGCTTAGCTCGAAAAAGTACGCTATTCAAAGCAGAGAGAAGGCCTAGGTTGGCCTGTAGAGGGAGAATTTCCACGATTAGCTCGCCGGCTTTAATATTTAACATTTTGAATATGAATGTGCAGCCGGCTTATTTCCAAAGTCCATCTCGAAATCATTCATAAAGAAATCTCTCTGACTATGCTTAAGACATGCAAAGGCACTGACCGAAGAGAAGGAACTGCGCACTCACACACTCGCAACTGACTGGTTTGCTGACGGGCTTTGGCTCCTTTGCTTTGCTTGCTTGGTACCCTTTTTCTTGCTACTGCTTCGCTGGACTGATAGCGCACTGAACCGTACCGTAGTATGAATAAAAGGATGCACTCTTAACTGCCGCTTCCATGGTTATAAGCTTCTGGGCACGATTGAGAAACCCGTCTGAAAGCACTATCCTCTTCGTGAAGGCGAATGGCTACGTCCCGCCTACGACCCTCGCTGGGGTCTAGTGCACTCCTCCAGCATGCTTTTTTCCTTATGGTGAAGCACGAGTCTAACTCGCTGGACCGTAGAAGGAGCAATCCCTACGTCTAATCACCGAGCTCCGCTTGGACCGGCTTGGGGACTGATTGGTTCCCCTTAGGTGGATTGGTCCCTGCAACGCTATCTGTCTACTTGGCTCTGGTTGTAGGCCTTTCGCTTTGGGCTATCTTCTTTCTCCTCGTTCTTGGGACTTGCTTTAGGACTGTGTTCGTAATCCTCTATTCCCTCTGTTTGGATTCCACCTTGTTCTCATCGTCATCCATTCTCCTTGTGTTGAGGTCGTCTTTCGAACACTTCCTAAAGCACGCTTCTGTAATACCTTTTCCTACTCCTGAGCTACCATGAGTTTAGAATCTTCATTGAGCTTTATCCGCTTCAAAAAGGTATTACACTAGCCTTATCAATAGCCTTACCAGCTACGTTGGAGGAGAAGTTCTAGCCGCTTCCCCCTTTGCCTATCTTCCTGCTCTGCCAGTATACCTCCTTGCAAACCATCCTTCCCATCCAATTCGGTTAGTCTTCGTAAGAACCGTATGCTTTTGTAATCATGTGTAATGGGCAAGTTCCCTATCTTCATTGCTCAGGGCGAAACTCTGCTTTAACAATATCCTCGGGTTGCAGGATTTCTTTCTTTCTGGCCGCGTAGCCCCTTTGTTAGGAATACCAGGCGCTTGCGAAGATGCAGAGAATACGCTGTTGTTGTTACAGAATTAGCATATAGTTGAATAGGTTGTTTTGTTTGCGACGAATACGCTCTTTGACACATCTATTAGATAGATGCCCAGAGGAGGATGCTAGTGAGTTGTTAAGGAACTTCTTTCTTTCTCTAAGACTGACTCTTGCTATTGGTAACAGTCTTTAGGCCCTTACTCCGCTTATCTCTCTAGATGCGGCCGGTCTTAGGACTTTTTGACAAAAGCGCCAAAGCCTTGAAAGGTAACTGATGCAAAGAAGGAGCTGTTCTCTTTTCACGAATCCAACTGACATAGGGGCAAGATCTGGACTATTTAAGGTATCCCAATTCGATTAGCTCTGACACTAGGAATAGTTAGTCTGTAAGACCTATGGGGCAATTAGACTGAACATGGCATGTCTGACTGATTGACCTCTATAAGCCAAGGAACTTCTTGCATTGCACATAGGGAAGGTGCGGAGCGGTTCTTTATCTTATCATTGCCCTAAGGCTTGGAAAAAAAGTATATAAGAAAGGATATTGCTAAGAGTTAGCAGTCGAAGGGAGTTTGAACTGTGAAGGAATTACCGGTGCGCACAGAGAAGGAGCTGTGAGGGAGAGAATACGCCCTTGACTATACGGAGGATAAGGCGCTTGCGGCGATTACGGAGGGAAGAGAGATCTTGCACCTAGTGAATAGTAAAACGAAAAAAAGGCTCTCCTGGGAAGTGGAGTTATAGAGCTCCCACACGGATGGCAAGAGAGGACCTGGATGGGAAGGAAAACCAGCGCTTAGTGCACCTTACCCTAGGGTCGATAAAAAATGGGGCAAAGAAAAGATCACGGACAGGATCCTCTAGAGCTCTCGGAATGGGAGAAAAGAGAGATTGGGAAGAAAGTCAATCGTCGAATAAGTTAGGTTAGGTGCGGTGCCATAGGCTGTAAAAAGAACGTATTGAGCATAATATCAGAGGGAAAAGATTTTTGATTGTATCTGAAAATGGATGGAAGCTATGCCCCCCTCATCCTGTCTTTCTTTCAGGATTGATTGATGGGCCTGTAGGAAGGGGATAGCGCGGATCCCCAATAGAGGACTTGTGCAATCTCTTCAAAGTCATCACGAGAAGCAGGATTTATTGTCGGCTCATCAAGGGGATAGGAAAACGGTAGCTGGGCTCGATCAACAACAAGAGAGGAAGTCAAAAGTGAAACTAACTCAACCAACGAGAGAGCGAAAGCTCGGCTAGATCAATAGAGAGAGGAGAACTTCCCTTAAAAGAGGAAAAATTGCCTCTCTCTTCTCCTCTATAGGGGTAGGGGAAGAGCTTGAATCGAGATAGGACAAAGCTTACAGCGAGAGGGAGCAGAGTTCTCCTAAACCGGAGACCAAACCGGAGCTTTCCTTGCTTTGCCTTTCTACTACTGAAACGTTCTTATCCTCCACTGCCAAAATCGAAAGTCAGAACGTTATTTACTTACTAACTTTCCATAAAGTCCTTCAATTCTGTAACAGCCGCCCCATATATACATTCATGGCAAAACAGGTTACTATAGGGTTAGCGACAAACTCTCGGGGTTGAAACCCGAGCTTACCGACAAAATCCATAAAGCCATCAGGAGACATATTATTAAGGGCAAAGGCATCAACAGGCAAAGTATGCCAAGCTTAAGACCTCTGTTTCTTGCCCCCTTGGTTCCTTGCTTCAAGTGCAGCTACGACTCCTTCCCTTGAGCCCCGGCCTAAGCCTAATGACCTTGCCCACCAACAGCTCTCACGACGGCCTTCCTTTATTCGGCATTCATTCGTCTCAAAAGAATCTTGGGCTACGCTCCTTGCTCTAGCTCTCAAGTGCTAGACTTTCTTAAGATAAGGAAGGAAACGTGAATCCATTTCATTTGAAGAGAAAGAGGGATAGACGGTGGCCGTCAAAAATCTACCGAGTACTCACATCCATCCCTTCTTACTCGTTCCAAGTCTTCCATTCCACTTGCTCCCACGAGCACCTGCTTTGTTTTTTAGGGCCTGATAGGCCTGTTTAACTTAACTCGGGAAAAAGCCTCGTTTAGCGACCCTTGCGATATCTACCCTACCATTACCCAATGCCCTATTGATTTCTCCGAATTTCATCCTATCCTTAGTTCTGTAGTTGCTATTTCTAAAGGAGAGCTAGGGAAACTGAATACCCGAGAATCATCTTCCTGCCTGCGAAAAGCTGCTCTCATCACTTCGTCCACCCTTTAGTTGGTCCGCGCTTCCCTCTAGTCCTATGCCAACTCCTCCACTCGGAACTGCATAAGAACTCGGTTTTGGTACCGATGGCTAGCTGCGTCAGAAGTTTAGAGAAGAAAAGAAGGTCTGCAAGCCTGAAACGAGAGCTAGTGACCTTAGAATTGAAGATTAAGATAGATGTCTTTGATATAGACGTCACATAAGTGTGATTGTCTTTTCCTTTTTTGCTCTAGGAGAGATAGGGATTTCCCCACTGAAGATATAGCTTCACTACCGCACTCAATAGGTTCCGAATTCCTAACTCGCTTCTCAAACTCAGCTGACTGATTGGATATGAGGAAGGGAAGAGTGTTTTGAAAGAAACTTTCCCGGGCAGCAAGCGGAAATACATTCCATTACGGCCTTAGGTTTCGCTCCTTCCTAAACTCGACCAACGGAAGAGCAACTTCGTCTTTCGTACGATCATCTTCCCTTTCCCCTATTCCCTATCAACCTTACGCTCCTATCTTACTTAGATAAAGAAGTGAGAGTACTCCGTTCCTGGCCCTAGCCCCCCTTCACTTGAGCTAATCCCGCTTTCATTGAGGGAAACCTCTTGTAAGAAAACGAGGTAGTGAGCATAGATAGGACAAGACGAGCTGCTTACAAGAGTCAGACAGTTCGGACAGAAAGCTATAACGACGGAGAAGGCAATCTACTCTAATATAGACGAAACGAATCCAAGCCTTGGAGTATTTATCCCCTTTTAGTTAAGCTAAGGGCGAGACAGGGCAATGAGAATTTGAGAAAAAAAAGAAGGGAGACTTGAAAGGTCTTCAACCTACGTAAGCGGCTAAAGTAGAAGAGACTAGGCGAAGAAGCGGTACTTAAAGAAGCATGGACAGTCGCCGACCTAGAAGTTATCCTTGAAGATGCCCTAAGTGGCCTCTAGGGAAGACTGATCATTCGCATCCCTTGCTCTTGAGCTGCAAGCTTAGAACTAGGAAAGGCTCTAATCAAGCCCTAAAATCAAGCTTTGAAAGCAGGCAGGAGGGCAAAGGGTGACAGGGGAGAGTCAAGTCAAAGCAGCGGTTCTCTTTCTGCTATCTTTCCCGAAGGGCCTACGGGACTCTTTCCCTACGGGATGCAGCTTCTCTTGTTGAGGCGAGTCCGGTTGCTTCGTAAGTGAATAGGGGTGAGTTTCGCTAATGAATTGGTGTTTTGAGTGGTGGTAACAATGGGGGTTTGTAGGCCCCATTGCCTTGTTGTTGTGTAGTTTTTCTTTTCGTGTGTTGGAGCTAAGCTGATTGGAGCTTGGGATTTCCTTAAGCTCGTTCAAGGAAGTGACGTGAAGGTAACCCCACGGAGCGGTAAGGAGCTGACGAGATAAACAGGTATCCACGTCTTTTGGTAGTGGGGGACAGAAGGCGGACAACATTGAGTTGTGGTCTTGTTGGGGGGCTGACGTCAGGTATGGGGCTTTCAAAGGGGGGAAATTCACCCGGCCAGGCAAGTCACGAACCCAGACAGAGTCCAGCGAATCTAAGCAGAGACAACTCAAGCTTGGGCCTGCCTGAGCTATCTTAAAGGCAATCAAGGAAGTGCATCGAAGTGGCTTCCTCGAAAGAAGCACGAGCGTCACGCCAACTAAACTTTTTGTAGTAGCGAGTAGTCTTTCGATTTAGTAGAAAGCCTGTTAAAGCCATCTGATAAGTGATGAGATACGTCAGGTCAATTCAATGCTCTAATAAGCTTTCTCGCAAGCGCCTTAAAAAAAGAATAGGGGCGCTATAAAGTGGTCGAGGAGAAGTGAAAAGGCGAGAGGTTAGCAAGCGGTGCCAATGCCCGGGATCGGAGGTTTTTGCCTGACTGATGGTGCTGTAGAGGTCTTTGCTGGTGCGGGTTCGTTCTGTCTGATCTTGAATCACTCTGGGCAGGATATGGATTGGACTTCCAGGCTCAGTCACTTTGCCTGCTTTCGAGGAGTGCTATACGTGGTCTCACAGTCCGACCTGCTCTTGCCAGGTTCTCCTCTTATGGTTTGAAAACCCGCCTAACTTTTCTATCGCTTGTCAGCTTCAGCCCCTGTCGAATCGGTTCTATCCGTTGATTTATGCTTCCACCCTAGGAAGAAAGTACTTATTCCCGTCTTGGATAATGGCCGAAAAGCCACTGATGCTACTCTTGCTAAATCAGCCAATAGAGTGTAAGGTTACCGGGGCATTCTGTCGGTTTTAAGCCTTCGGCAACCGGCAAAGAAAGAACGTTCTGAGCAGCAGTAACGCTCATAGCAAGCAAGAAAGAGGGGGTAAAGGGGCGGCGGGAAAGCCAAGTGTTTTTTATAGAGTAGGAGAGCTAGTCAAGCTCATAGGTTTCTACCTGTGACTAACTTAGTGTGTTTTTGGTATTTTTTTAATATTTGCCATACCAAAAATCTATCTTTCGTAAATAAGCACTCGCATTACGGTGCGAGATCTGCCAAGCTAAGCTCAGTCACAACCCACCGGCTCAAACAAAAGCTGGATCGGTTCACACTGAACGCGAACCAACAAGTACTGACGCAAGTAGGTACAAAACAACTAACTTTAGGGTCAACGAAAGCAAAACATTAGGTTGTTCGGCACAACCATCAACCTCTTTTGATAGACTCAACTCAAATCATGAAAAGGAAAGTGGAAGCTACAGTTGAAAGGGGAGTTCTTTGACCAGTTAGACAAAATTTACCTAACGACAAGGGGGGCCCGGTTGGCAACCTCTATTTTGCCTACAGACAGTCCTTGCTTTACTCAAGAGGGCTTTCGTCTTCGTCAGTTTGCCAACTCCTTCGGATTCAATCCAGCCGGCGGTTCAGTCTTCGCTACCGGCTACCCTATGAACGGAACTCACCATGTAGGAGAGAGATTTCATTATATGGCCACCGCTACGAGATCGTCCGGTAAAGAAATCACCCACGAATGGTGTCGAAATGGCGATTGAAGCGTCGGAAATAGCCAATGCGCTCATATCTCGAATTGCACGGAACCCACTACCTTTTCGATAACAAAGCCCTCGACCAAGGGCGTAGCCCCGAAATGAGTGATTCATGCCGCTGGCTGCCCACCTATTTCGAGCCCAAGCCTATTCTATTCCATCAAAGATCCAAGCAGGGGATTCTGTAAGAACAAGACCGCTTACGCCGACATAACATATGTCACTTCCACTTCCTTTAGGAGATGCTTTTCAGGGACCAAAGAGATTAAATTGATCCTTTTGATGCCGCAGATCGTCTTCTGCATTCGATGGTTCCTGTACTGATACCTTTAGCAGCGGAAATGCAGACATCTAAGAGCCTAAGACTGACTCCTGGTTACGATCCGATCTGTCTATTCTATGTCTATGATATTTCGAGTTAGCGCTCCGTGGGAAAAGAAAGATAGAACAAACGTTATCGCACAACCCTCGAGGCGAATCTATCTAATCGAAGTCCATAGCGTCCGATTCGATCACTCTATCGAGTAGAAGTCCAGAGATGATTCAATCGATTCCTAATTGAAGGGCCCTTCCTGATCTGAGATGAGAAGGCAATCAAATTGTTAGCTTTCTCGGCTTAACGACTCTTCGGCTTAAGGACTGCTCTTTCAAACTTCCTTCAAGGCCTCTCTTAAAAAAGACGAGATCCTGTGCCTGTTCTCTATTTGTACAAAACCCCAAAAGAAAGAACGAGTTGAAGCGGATTCTCGGGATGCCTAAGAGCCTATTCTTGCAACAACATAATTGCTAAATCAGTTCCTTCCCTCCCTCACAACCTAGTCTGCTCGTGGTCATGGAAAGCCCGTCTTTTTGGCCTCACATTGGACCCCATCGAATTCAGGAAAGATAGAATGAGTCAATGCGCATTCCCTGGTAAGTTACATATTCTCTTTCCCTCGGCCGGACGTTTTTTTTTTCTCGCCCTACATACCATACATAAGGGAATCCAGGAAGACTGGCGCCTACTAAACTAAAAAAAAAAAATCAGGGGAAAAGGAGAACAAGCAAATATCGCGTCAGGGGGTTTGTATCCCAGAAAGTGAAATGGAAGGCTACGTCGATAGTGAGTAATAGGCTCTGGTTGTCGAGTTGGGTTCTCCATCCCAGTGAGAAATAAGCACTGCTTGCTACTTTTAATCAGAAAAGGAACCTTGATTTCACTATTCCTGTGTTTTTTGTATGTTAGCCAGGTGCCCGGGGGTTATCTTCTCACTCGGCCGGCAAATATGCACTTTCTATCCAAGGTTAGTTTTAACTCAAACTCCATGTTCTCAGCTGGCCCGCCCTAGCTTTATCGTAACCCCCCTCATCTGGTCCAAGAACCCGGCCTTCTATTTCTAAGATAGATAAGTGACTCGCAGGCAACTCCCTCGAAAGAGAGGATCTAGATTCCTTAACGCGCTGGTTGAGCTCACTTCCCCTTTCCTTGAATTGGGACGCATACATCAAAACAGAAAATCAAATATTTTTTTCATTTAAACTTTATGCTTCATCGGCAAGACAAGACGCACCCGTGGTGGCTGAAGATCCACTCCTGCAGACCAACCCTCCTCGCAACAATGAATCAGTTAGTAACAAATAAGTCAAAAAGGCCAAGGAAAAGGAGGAGGATAACCGCATGATCACCAAACCTTATCCGGTATCCGGCTTGGATAGATTCCGTGCCGGATACGCCAGGGTTCTCTCAGCCAGACTTCAAAATGTTCGACGGAACGGGAGACCCGCACCAGCATCTAGCGCATTTCCTGTCCAGATGTGGGCCGGTAGCGCAGAATGGGGCACTGTGCCTTAGGCTCTTCGTAAAATCATTGGCACGCCCACCTCTCTGAAGAGTCGATCCCGACTTGGGAAGCAAGGGTCTCGGAGTTCAGAAAGCAGTTCAGCAACACACAAAGAGGGGTTGGAGTGCCCGAACAACTCAAAAACCACGCAAAGGGATAATGACCCTGTCACGGAGTTCATTGCAAGGTGGCGAGCCCTTACTTTGTCCTGTCCCCAGAAGTTTACTTAGAAAGAGCTCCTAAAGATGTGCATGAAACAGGCACGACTTCTCATAGATACTCCTGCCCCAAACCTTTAAGGGATTCGACGACTTGTGCACTAAAGCTCACGATGTGGAAGCACATATTAGCAAACGGCGGCGTCCTACGAAGTAATTGAAGTTCGTTCCGTTACCTTTTTAATAAAGTAGAGCTATAAAGCCGACGAATCTCTCTCTTTCTCTTTTCAAAAGTGGACTTATTTTTCACAGCCTATATGCGTATGCGGAAAACGAGAGTCCTTCCTTTTTCTTTCTCTTGCCCTGACATAATTCGGGACTCTCGGTTCCGTTCTCTCTCTTTACCTCTGATTTTTGACTTCAATTAAAAATTTTTGATACTCGGCCATACCAACATGGAAAACCTAGCTTCCCTCCATTTTAAGTGCATTTATCAGATCAGCTCCCCGAGTCACTAGAAAGAGGGTTAAAGGCCCACTACTTCTTCATTCATGGCCTATTTTTTTGTTTGGATTGATCTCCGATCTCCCTTTCGTATTCATTCGACCTGAGGCGCGAAGCGATAAGTCATACAAATAAAAAGAAAGGTTCTTTCATGCAATGCATAATGATAATGGGCGGGCCTCCTATGGATTCCTCCAACTCCATGAATGAAGGGAGGAGCATGAGGAAGGCCGGCTTTCTATATGAAGATTCAAAAGAAAAAGGGTAAAACCATATCTTACTGAATAATCTGACTGAATGAGGAAAAGCTCTTTATGTGGTATCACTTTACCACCATCTGAAATGGATTGAGAAAAGTATGGTTGCCTCCTATATGCCGCGAGAACCTCTCTGAAACGACCTGTCTGATCTCTGTCTCCGAACGCTTCTGCTGCGAGAAAGTCTGACCTCATCAGAAACTGGCAACCGATCATCCTATGACTGCTAAACTGAGAGCGAATCAGAACTCTCCTAAACATCTGCTGAAATCAGTGGACATTGACTATGCTATTTTTAGCTCCCCCTGGAGCTAAACTCGGGCTGTCCTGCAACGAACCAAGTGGCACCACTATCTGCCCAACCAGGATCAAACCGCTGCAGAAATCTGCACTCCCTGGATCAACCACATCAGGTACTGAACAGCTACCCTGCTGTCCCTGTGAAGAAACTGAAGACCCGACCTCAGCGAAGAATGCGCAATCCTGTGTACCGAAGTCAAACATCGCATCGCGGGCTCTCTTCACTTCTGCAAACTGAGTATGCTCGTGTCGCGCCTCCCCTGTAAAGAGTACGCTAAGCCTTTGACACTCTGGCAGGAGGAAACATCACCCCTGCTTGTACAATCATACTGGTTATTTACAGATTACTGAAACACTTAATGTCATTTGCTTCGCAACCTTTAAAAAAAAGATGCAAAAAGACCTAGGTACTAGACACTGGTCACGGGTCTCCAATTCTTGTTGAATCCTCTGGGGGTGGGAAAGGCTTCAACTTTAGTAACTGCCTGCACAGGGAGGGCGTCGATTCCCCCCTTAATAGTCAATAGTGAGCTGCTTCCGATACTGATAACAGCGGCGGGAATAGGAGCCGAAAGCCAGATTGAGTTCCGACTGAACTATCAGTAGAGCAGTTGTACTCCCTTCACCTACCAAAATAGAATTGGATTTGGTGGGGCGCAACGCAAATAGAAAACAAACATTTCCGAGCGAGGGTCTGAAAGAGCCGAATTCTCCATTCAGAGAGATTTTTCGAGTTGCTTGTGGTATATTAAACCAATAGTACTAGTACATCTGAGAATGATTAATTGGCAAAAATAGTATACCTCCCAGGGCTATGGAACAAAGGATTATCCCGGACCCTTGAACCAGTTATGGATCAATGGGTTCTCGGTGAACCGGATAAGGGTGATCAACCACCTCCGCCACGCTACGCCCTCTATCGTCCAGGCTTTTGTCCCTATCCACGTGTGATTGATAAATCAATTCAAGGGTGCTGCTTTTGCTCGGGAAACCTGGTTTGGTTGAAATGCTACTGGTGGTTGGTGCATCATAAACGACCGGAAAAAAGCTTAGAAAGAAGAGGAAGATGCTATGGCTCTGCCGTTGGGATGGATACGCGGGTATTGGTTCTCGAACGGACTCTGAAAAATTAGGAATTGGCTGCGGAAGCACTATCTATTATTCATTGAACTTAATAAATGATCAGAGTTGTATAGTGTTGCACTGCAACCACCTGCCCTATGCATAAGGGCTTATCCTAATCGGGGGCCTGGAACGACAATGACAGAACACTGATTGGGAAAGGCCTAGAAAACGGAAGGTGAAGAAGCTAGCTGCTCTAAATAGACATTTACCCTGCTGCTTGAGTTGTTGAAACTGATGAAACATCGAGTGATTTCGAATCCGGTGATTCATTAATCATATGGTCTCCGGCATGTGAGGCGCTTGCGTTGTCGAAGGGGCACAGTGCGAGTCTAGAGAAGAGAGTCTCCGGGGAGAAAGAATATCTCTTTGTGACCAAGATGATCCATACAGAGAGGTCCTCCACAAAAAGCTCTACCCCGAACGACGCCGTTTACCAGTTCGGTGAGACTCCAGGGGACAGTCGTGGATAAGAAAGATTTGCAGTTTCAGAAGCGAAAAGAAATCTCGGATCAAAGGCAGCTGTACATGCGCTATACTCGGAAGATCATGGCAGTCACCCCCTTTCAGTGCCCAGACATAGAATGAATGTGTAGGGGCGGTGACAGCACTGAAAGAGGCTGGTTTCAGCGCAGACCACTTGAGGGCCGGCCGTCTTGATGCAACTGACAGAGGACTGTCGAAGAGCTGCTGAAACAGGCAGAGGAGAAATACAGCCCCCTGCAAAGAGCCATCGAAGAAGTTGGGCCCGAACTCGGTGAGTTCGAAGGCAAAAGGGCTGACGTTGTCCACGTCGGTCACTCAGCTTGAACGGAGAAAGCGGCGCTTTGGAGAATGAATTAAACTTCTCTTCATTTAGGCCCGCTTACTAAATAGGCACTTTGTTTATAAGATAATTTATAAGATATTTACAGATCGGTATATCAGTAGGGTCTCCTACTGCCTAGAATTATTTCTTCTCCACCAAGCAAGCTTCCCTTTATTAAGGGAAGAAGTCTCATGGACTGTGTCTATCTGGCGCAAGAGTTAACTCATGATCTGAACAGAAAGGTCTATGGCAGAAATGTTATATTAAAGTTAGATATGCAGAAAGCTGGAGTGGTCCTTTCTTTTTGCAGTCCTCAGGCGCTTTGGATTTGCTGATGCTTGGATTGCACTCATTGAGAGAATGTTCTCAAATTGCTGGTTTTCTCTCCCGGGTCAGTGCATGAGAAGTAGGTGCATGGGAAGCAGGGCAGGCAGCAGTCCCACAGGCAAGGGAAACTCCCAGCCGGATAAAGACAACTCTGCAAGCCAGTCCCTCATCCCTTAATCAAAGTCTTTCATTTCTTGTTCGAGTTTCGTTAGCTGAACATCATTTCTCGTTACTTCTGACGGTTGGGTTGAGTCCCGGCTTCCTTGCCTATTTGACTACCAGTCAATGAATGATTGATTGATTAACAACGAGAAAAGAGTTTTTAGGCGAGTCAGGTGTACGTACTTAGTTAACGGTCGATTGATATTCATTTTTTTTTTAGCTGACTGAACATCACATCAAGGTGACAGGATTCGAACCTATGGCCCTCTGTACCCAAAACAGATGCGCTGACCAGACTGCGCTACACCTCGTCTCACCCAAGCCAACTACAGCTTCAAAGCCGGAGCTTAGAGGCGCTCTGTAGTTTTGAAGCGCGCCCAAGTACTTGACTCTCCCCCGCTTCGCCCTGTAGTTTTGAAGCTGGGACGCGAGAACCCCCGCTTTTTTGAATCTGCCTCCATTCACTTGAATTTCTTCACCCGGCTCGCTCTCGGCTACGTTTCCTTTGGACCAAAAGCCCGCTTAGAAGTGGATTCGAACCACTGACACAAGGATTTTCAGTCCTTTGCTCTAACCAGCTGAGCTACCTGAACCACTTTCCTAAAGTCTATTTTCTTCATCGAATAGCTGGGTTGGTTTGGCCGCAGTGGAGGAGCTTGCTCAAGAACCGAGAGCCGGCCAGGGACTGGACGGCCCTCGTTCGGTCAGGTCTTCTTCGCTATAGACGCCACCAAGAACAAGAAAGAGGCTCTCCGCTCCTAGTCACTAAGTAAAGTAGTGCTTGTCCTCCGGGGGACTCCACCAAGAGGTTCTTTCTCTCACGTAATTTCGTTTCGCCCGCCCGTTCCACGGACTCAAATAAGGCCGGAGGAAATGGGATTCGAACCCATGATACAATCTTCTTGTATGTCGATTTAGCAAACCAATGCCTTAAGCCACTCAGCCATACCTCCAAGTTGTTGATCGGAATTGGATGTGCCGGGTTGGTTGCCCGAAGTCAAATCTGATCCGATCCACTGCGTAAGCCGTAGCGTGCGCTTCAAAGCCGTAGTGCGCGCTTCAAAGCCGGAGCCTCAGCTAGTCTGTAGTTTTGAAGCTAGCGCGCGTACTCTTCTTCTATGAGCGAGACTCTACCAGATCTATGGATCTCCCCAGCATCCAAGTCCATCAAAATCCGCCACTCGTTGGGCGACGCCTTCCTTTCTATGAAGACCCCACCGCTGAATGATGAACTTTGCCAGTCTTCACCTCCGACCCGACCAGGAGAGAGAGAACACACGGTCAAGCCAATCTAAAGATTGCCTTACCTGCCTGAATTGAATTCATATCTCCTTCGTCTGGTCGAGAAGGGGGAAAGCCCGGGGAACTGGACCGTGACTAAACCATTACGGAGAAGTCCATTCTCGTCATGATCGATCCACGTCCTACCATAGTGCCCGGAGAACCAGGCTTGCTTAGCTTACCAAGCTGGCTTACTAAGCTAAGCGCGAAGGAATTTTTCTAAGATTGCACGAGCTAGCCAGAAGGTAGCTTGCTTCTAGAATCTTCTATAGTGATCCACTGGATCGGGTGAAGCCTCCCTGTTGCCACTGTTCCGACTTAGCCGCCAGGATACCATCAACTGCTAGTTGGATGTATGCCAGAGTAATGATTAAGCGGAATAAGCAATCAGCTTAAGCTGAATGAGCGCCCTAAAATCATTGAGTTTTCGCACAGGCAGATAGAGAACCCAGATAATGGACAGAAAAGAGAATGAATCAAAGAAAAGATGACACTTTTTTACAGTTTCTTTCGCCCGAAGGCAGTCAACTTTTGACGCCCGAAGGAGATCTAGTCGCCATCATAGGCAGCTGAATTTGTTGTCCATTATAAACAACTAACTATTAGTAAGGTGGCTGCATATTAAGTCGAGTGAAAGCCCCTGGCGATTATGTTAAAAAGAAGTTCGGTCCTCTTCAAAGTTGAAAAGCTGCAATGACCTAATAGTTTAGTTGGTGCCAAGTGGTGGCAGAAACTTTTGAAGACCTGGAGAAGGCGAGGGCATAGATCAATTCATCTTTTAGTGTAAAAAGTCCCCCGCTCCGCAAGCGCCTCTACCGAACTTCCCCTTCTTTCAGAACCTTCACAACGAAACCGGTAAGAATGAAATTAATTGATGATCAGCCGACAATTGAGAAACAGATAAGAGGCATTCGTTAGAATGTTAGGAACAAGGAAAAACTATGGCACCATCTCCATAGAGGTCGATATTCGGGCTGACCCAATGTGAGTAATGGGTAAGCTCGAACCGTCTCCGTTAAGTACCATGCAACGCCCTCTACTCTATAAGGAACAAGATTGTGAAGCATACCTGCCGTTTAACATGGTTTGTCGCTCCAGAATCAACAACCCGGGGCCCCCGGAGGGGTAACTAGTCAAGTACGCTACCTAAGAGATAGGGGAGTTTTTCAGCTCCACTAAAAACAATTCTTGCATTTCTTTTGAAGTTCCATAATTTTGTCTTTTTCTTTCTAACAAAGGAAAGCCCCCCGCCATTTAACTGAGAAAAGTTCCGTGCTGCTCGCCACTCCCCGAGGCCAAGGACGGGGTCGAACCGTCATTCCAGGATTTGCAGTCCGATACATTTCCATTATGTTACCTAGCCAAACCCGCCACTCATGTGCCAAAGTCAAATGGTTGTTCTTCCGGATCAAGGGCTTTTTCTACATATGCGGTGGCGGGCAGAGCGCTCTATATGACCGGCGGCGGGTTACCAGAGAGGAGGGGACAACGTCAGAAGCTTCTTAGCGCAAGCGCCTTGCTCAATCTTCCTTTTCTGATTGAAAGTAGCAAGCCACTCCACTACTAGTACAGAGGCCAGATAGAAGTTAGTTGGCTTCTTCTATAAAATATGTGAAGGCGAAGAACATATAGAAGCTAGCTCTTGTCTTGGTTGCAACCATGCCTATATAATATATTTTTTTTTACCAAAGTGGTCTTACTAAACAACGTAAGTAAGCTTACAGTTCCAAGTGACATGGCTTTTCACTATTCCTTTCCAGAGAAGGTTGCTCATCCAGCGGATCCATTGTTTATGCTTAGGTGCGATGCGCTCGAATGAATTCGCCTCTCCGCAAGCGCTTTGTCTCCATTCTGATTGATTCGCTTCTTCCTTCGCGCAAGCGCTTGGTTCGCCCCCTGTTGCATTTCGTGATCCTCCGCTTCAGTCCGCGTTTTTCAGATAGCCGGGATCCGACGTTGATTTCCGATTGAAATGTCAGCTCCAGGTTTTGGGCGGCCCATATGGTTAGTTCAGCTATCACTGCTTGAAGCCCCTGCGGTTGTTCGGCTGCGTACTCCTTCCTATCTCACACGAACCCTATTTCATTTTCCTTTCCTGCATCTTTCTTTCTATCCATAGGTCGGCTTCGTGCAGATAGATGTTCGCCGGGGGAGATTGGTGCTCCTTGAGGTATGCCTTTCCCGGTTGCTTGTTCCCTTCTCTGTTTTTTCCATCCAGTGCCCGCCAAGCTATTATCCTAGTCAGCAAATCTTCGTCTTCGATCTCTCTTCGCAACGCAGAAGTCTAACAGTTTCTCTCGGCTCATGCGTTCAGTCAGGGGGGTCTGCGTTCACTATTAAGCCTACGCCCGTCCATTCCTTGAAAGCTTGATCCCGACCGCCCCCCGCCTTTCATCTTGCCCTTGTTACGCAACACGCCTTCTTCCCTCTCGCTTAAAGGGCTCTATTCGGTCGGAACCAACGAGAGAAGTCGTGTTGTTTTAGAGTCTATAGGTTCGAGAACCTTCTCTCATTCCCTTCACTTCACCAAGTCATCGCCAGCAATCTGCTCTTCTCCCTTGGTGTCAAAGGACGAGTTCCTTTCTTGCCCAAACAAAAACAGTCTATCATTGAGAAAGACTCCCCCGCGGCAAGGCAGTCCAGCTGCTTTCTTTATCTCGCTTGCCGCGTGACGCGTCTTTCGGTGCCCGGGGGTTATCTTTTCTAATTGAAGATGCAGTTAACGTGTCAGCAATTCTTCTCCCATTAGACTTGTCAATCCTTTGCCGCAAGCGCCTTCTCTCTTCCAGCAGCAAAGCTCCCTCTACTTTTTATTACAGGGGAGACCACTCTAAAAAAAAAAGAAAAAGCAATTCAGTTTCAAATGGTTTTAGCTTGGAAGCAACCTGCTATCTATCGATAGGCGAGAACAGACTGCTATTGGCTGCTTCGCCTATCTATTTTCTTATGTATGGCCGGCTTGGAGACATCAGAGGAAACACCTCTATCCGGGTATGATCAACGCTTAATTCATTCGCCTGCGGCCTTGGGATAACTATTAGCATTGAGATCAATCACCACACCACCTCTATCATACATACGACATTACACGACGCGAGAGTGTATGGTCAACAAACACACACCTACAGCGCCTACGTTCCGCTTGCAGCCAATACGACCACAACCTAACTTGCACTATATTCAACAACCGAAGCTACTGGTAGTCCCGGGGGGACGGCATCCTCCTATAATAGTTAGCAGTACTGAACAACCGAGTCGTCGGTCCGGGGAAAGAAAACGCCTTTGACCATTAAAAAAAAGGCGCTTGCGCTTAACTCGCTAGGCCTTCGGAACAAAGGTGATTCTGTTCATGCTAAATACGAGCTTGCTCATTATATATAATAGCTGCGAAGCCTTCTATGGTATGGAGACTTTGCTTCCCGTTCGCTGAACAACCCCTGTTGCTTCTTATATAAGAGAGGATGCACCCTTTCCAAAAGGGTGCTAGGGGTGTAAAGGTGGTTGCCTAGGTGGTGGTTGCCATAGGTGAAGAGGTGCAACCCTTGTGGTGTTAAAGGGTGCAACACTTGGCAACCCTTGATCCCACCCAAGCCAATATCCACGAGGACGCTCAATATCTAACATCTCCCACTCGTCCGAGTGGGTGCCAGTAACCTCTAACATCTCATTCATCCTCCCACTTCACTATTCATCGTCATACACGGAAACAAAGTGTGCGACCTTATAGGAGTTCGATGAAGAGTGAACCATATTAAGCCTCCATCAAGCTAACATGGCTCAACACATTATAAACCTGCAAGAACTCTCACTTACCCTAGGCTTCACTTAATCACATCTGAGTGAGTACCTCCTAATCCCTCATGAGTATTTACTGAAGAACGTACTCTACTCCCACTGAAGCGCTTCATTTCAACACGGATGTGACTCTAAGAAGCCTTCCCAAGCCTCGTATTATTTTAGTTTCAAAATGACCGCTTTCCGTCACATGATCCAAGAAGGACCGAAAGATCATGATCCCCAGGAGACATGCTAAAGTAGCTGCATCAAATCTGAGCTTCAGAATACAGTCGTAATAAGGGTACAAGGGCCACCTACAGCCAGTATTTGCTCACACAGTAAGGGAGTAGGGATCCATCCGCTTACTCATGTAGGTGTTTCGGTCGATTAGCACGTGTTGCATGACAAACATTTAGCACAATCGCCATCACTAGCGCTCATAGCTGCCGCAAAAGCGCTTGTCTAATGTCTCACATCTGGCTAAACAGGCAACAAGATTCGTGGGATCAGACAAACCATGTTCGGTTCCTTGAACCTCATCTCAGTTTCAAACTGAGGCGATTACACACCCTCAATAGTGTGACTCTCATCCTACACGCTTCCCGAGCGTTAGGGCGGCTGCCGTGTGAGTGGCCAGCCTATGCCTGTTAATGCATCTTCATAATGCATAGATACGTATCATGCATTTGTTGTCCAATCATAGCATAATCTAAGAATTCTTATAGCTTATAGCATAAAAGGACAAATATTATATAAATATATGTATATCCAAGTACAAATCCACTATGTGAATGAAGTCAAATCTATGACACAAATCACGGCCTACACAATCCCATCGTACTGACATGTGCACGGAACCTATCACGTGCAATGGGCTTAGTCATCGGATCAGCCACCATCTTTTCAGTGGGAAGATGTGTCAAGATGACCTCCTTGCGTGCAGTCATGTCTCGTAGATAATGGTATCGGATGTCAATGTGCTTCATCCGGCCGTGGTATTTGGGATCCTTTGCGTACGCAATCGCCGACATGCTATCTGTGAACACTGTCACTGGCTCACTAGCATGTCGGACAATCTTTAGGCTCTCTAAGAATCTCCACAGCCAAACAACCTCTTGGCCTATCTCTTAAAGCAGAACAAGCAATATACTCCTATTATATATAGTCGTGGAAAGCACAACACACTTCTGTTTCTTGCTACTCCAGGTGCAACGCTCCACCTCCGAGAAGAAACACATATCCTGACGTAGATTTTATCTCATCTGGATCACTTCCCCAATCAGCATCTGTATAGCCCCGCAGCCTCAGATCTGCTCCTCGGAAGCATAGCATATAATCTTAGGTTCCACGCAAGTCTCGTAGAATCCTCTTGACAGCTCGCCAATGAGCCAGTCCTGGGTTTGCCTGATATCTACTGACGAGTCCAACAGCATAACAAATGTCCGGACATGTGCATTGCATTGCATACGTCAAACTCCCTATAGCACTGGAGTAAGGGCGCTAAGCTTCGTTTTCCCCATCTATTATTATATTACGCGGGGAGCAGAATCCGAGCTATGGAATCGGTATCCTCTCAATCCTGCAACAAATGACCTAAAGATGCAAGCAATTCAGTCGACAGAGAGGGGTGGAACTTGACTTGCAAACCGTCAATACCCTGATTTTTATCAATCAGTTTCCGAGCAAGCAGCCTAAGTTTATACTCTGTTAGTAGTCGTGTAAAAATAAGGTAAACAAAAGAATGAAAAATGGGTGCTTCCAACGCTCAATCGGCAAAGAATAATTAAATGTTTGGAAAAAAAGTCAAAAAGGCAAGTAAGCCACCCCTTTGAGTTTACCTCTCGGAAACCTAGGTGAAAGAAAAAACAGAACAAGTCTCCCGTTTAGGCCGCGTCACACCACTCGTTCTTTTGATAAGAAGTTTTTCTTCCACCCACGGGTACCGCCGACATACACTAAGGCCGGGTGGTCAGGAAGGATGTATGTGAGGCCAACTATTTCCTTTCCTATACACCAGAGACGAGTGCGGCTTTCCAATATGATGAGATGGAAGTCCGATCATATCATAAAATACCAAAAAAGCAATGTCTGATATGAGACCTCTTCTTTGGCCTGCTTCCCATGCGCGTTAGAAAGCAATTCTCATATCATAAAAGAGCTACTAGCCAGAGAGTAGGCCTACTAAGAGCAGATCATGAACCCAATAGAGACGATTCCGGCTAAGCCGGAGAGCTTGGCCCGATCCTACTGGATAAGGCGATGGATCACGAGATTGACGATGCTATTATGCTGACCCATTCCGCTAATACGAGAGAGCGAGGCAATGTATATTGTGTTGAGAGGTTCCACCTTATATATTAGATGGATGCAAGACGGGTATTTTTACGGATATGACAAGGCAGGGTATGGACCTGATTAAGCGGACGTACATTGTTGATAAAGAAGATCTTTCATCAGCGGTTTTCGTTGAATTCTTCTAGACTAGACTTGACCCATCTAACGACGATGAAACTATCTCAAATACAAATTAAATAGGGGAATGCCACCCGCTTCAACTCTAGTTGAAAGCCCTTTTTTCAAAAGAAAGGAATTGATAGACCGGTTATATAATAGGGTTCCAAACCTCACCTTGACTTCAAGCGAATAGTGCCTCGAAAAGGCCGATGAAAGCATCTCATTAGCATGTCCTTGCCAACGGCTGAAAGTCTTCTTTTCATTTCATGCCCAAGCCTTCAAGGCTGCCAACTATCCCTTCTTACAAAGCAAGGAGCTTAGCTTATTGCCCTGGCCCTGGAACGCTACTAGTAACTGACATTTTCTAAAGCAAGGAACTTCTTTACCACGGTCTTACACTTAAAGAAGTAGCTGCGAAATCAACAGGAAAGAGAGGACGAGCCTATTCTATTATACGAGACTACTATACTCTTTCTAGTTCGCCAGCAAGGCATTTTCCGAAGCAGGCAGGGCGTCAGCGAGGGAATTGGCCAATGCTAAGTGATCTCCTCGCCCAAAGAAAAGAGGGGTGTCTCGGGTGGGGAAGAAGGATACAATAACGTGGCATTAGCAATGTTCAGGTTCGCTACATCTGGGAATTTCACTTCCAATTTGGCTGGTGAGAACAATGTCTTTCCTTTGCAAAACTTGTATCTGGCGGGTAACTAAACTATACAATCAAAAGTGATAAGGTAATATTCGCCTGAAGCGGATGGAGACCTCTCTTTATCCGCCTTCGGGCTTTGAAAAAAGGCGGGTTTTTAAGGGCCATCAATCATATATAGATAGATTGATTGACTCGCGGCTAGTAGTGTGCGACGAGCAGACCAAACGCCTCCCCTGGCCTCCCGGCTGTAAGTCAGCCAGAAAAGAGACGAGGCCTTCCCTCCCCACTAATAGCAGCTCCCTCTCTCCCTCCCTTCCTCATATGCAGTTGATTCTCGAACAAGAACAGCTGCAGCTCCCGCTAAAGCAATTGTAGCAGCGCGTGGATATCTTAACTAGGAATCTTCCTCTCATGGTCAATCAGTTTCAAGCTTGAAGGCAAGTGGAAGAGTTTTCTTAAGCCTTCGTGCCCCAGGGACTCATGAAAGACCGGGAATTTTGGCATCGGATTGAGGCCGCAGGTTGAGAGCTTGGCTAAAAAAGTTTAAACCAATGGTGATTTCAAGCCATCACCACTCGGCTCAGTTCAAAAGTCTAACCGGCCTATGGGAGCATCACCGCCGAAGCCTACTTGAGCTGTAGCAATAAAGGATTCCACCCCTGCTGTACATGACCTTAAAACACGTTGCTGTTCTGCATCCTCTCACTCTCCTATAATGGATCTGTCTAATTCTTTCTCCCTCTCTTTCACACCTGATGGTGATGAATGGTGACTAAAAACGCATTGTTAACCCACTCAAGCTTCGATTGCTGTACGAGTCACAACCACCTTAGCGAAATGGAGTGCCATCCGGATGACTGATTGAATAAGCTGATGTGTCTGATCCTTTTTTCTGAGTTCCATAAGATAAGGAGCGGGAACAGGAACGGAAGAGGGATACGACCGCGTAGACAAGTCAGGTGACAGGATACGAGGATGATGCCCCGCAAGCGCCTTGTGCCGCAAGCGCCTTTCTGATATTATTCCGTTTAGATTCCCTTCCTTAATTAAGGCTGAAAGTCTCGATGATCCGATATAATAGATCGTCGATCAACCAATGGTGCTCTGCTCATATAGTTTAGCTCTTTCTCGTACGAACTATCTGTCAAGCTCTGCGGCTATGGAGAAAGTCTCTCAGCCATACTACCATAGGCGGGCCGCACAAGGAAGACCCAGGATCCCTCATCCCGTTTTTCCCTAACCCATACTCGTCTTAGGCCTTCAGGAACCACCTGGTTCGGGAAGTGTTGCCCAATCCGGCGGTTCCAGAGGCAGCTTATAGGGGCTCGCATATTATCCAGTGGATTTCATCTACTCCTCATCCTATTATTCCTATTCTTTATCCTTAGATTATAGAGGAAGAAGGAACCGAACGGGACAAGAAAGGTAGGTTCTGTTTTTCTTCTATTGTTATGTTTCTAGTTTACCGTACCAGCCTGGCCTTTCCTTACCCCTGACTTCCTGCCCTCATTTATCGGAAATTCTTATTATTCGATCTCCCACATCGAGCAGATCAATGCCAACTCCCAAATCTGCAACACTTCACCAATGTAATAGGGTTCAACGTCTCATTGGCGGTCTTCCCCGGAGCCCCTGCCATCTCAAAGCAGTGTCACCCCGTTCTCAGTGTCGAGATTGCAAAATGGGAGCCCTGCACTAGCCATCCCGTTCATATCATTTTAGAAGAAAAGGAAGCAAATTTCCAATGTGACTTGCCCCAACATCATTGCACCTGGAAGAAGGCCCTGATCAGGCGGGTGGCCTAGCTAAGACAGCTATCCCTCAGAAATAGCTGCATTCCGTTGCAGAGGGGTGTGAAGAAAGACATTGAATCGAAAGCGGACATGCTGCTCACTGGCTAGATCTGACTGTCTCTACCTTTGTCACTCTGCCTTACAGGAAGCTTGAAATAGGGTAGGGTCTGATCTGATCTATGATCCCATATCAGGCATCAGGCGCTTGCGGGAATCCACCAATTTAATTTGACTTTGTTCGGCAACGCTTTCGAAGGCTCTTTCTCAACTTTCTCTCATTTGGTACTCTATGAGAACTCAAAGGAAGTCCTTTTCGTCGCCTTTACCTAGTTCTTGACCCTTGAAGATGTTTCCGTACCGGGATCAGCAGGAGGGGAATTAGTGGTTGTTGGTATGGTACACTTCCATCCGCGAGATTTTCTTGTTTAACGAAGTGCTTTCACTCGAACTCGAAGTTCCGAATCATTTTTCCAGGTGCTCGAAGAGTACCAACTTCATCGACGATCAATTGCCACGTGCTCTATTTCTCCCTTCCCTCGGACTCCATGGAGTTAAGAAGCCGGGACAGGAGTCAAGTGATTCGCACCCCATTCATCATCTCGTGGATCCGTTGGCGGCTCAACAATCTTCCATTGAGATGTAACCCACTTTCTCGAGAGAGATCAGAGGAAAGGTTTTCTTTGCAGAACCAAAGAGAGTAGTGAGAGGAGAGGAGTTCAAACCCGACTCAAGGCCTAGTAGATCTATTCCTGCTACCTTACTTACTTACTTCCCTGGGGGAGGTTGATAAGAAGAAGCTGTGACAGAACAAGCTGTTACAGAATCAGCAGCTATTGAACCCCCATCTGTTGGAGGAAGGACTACTGGTTCGGCAGCTCTTATCTTATTAGTAGCGGCCTATGTTAAGTAAGGGGGGAAGAAGACTAGCTCTGGCTTTCAAGCGTGAACCAGGTCTGGGAATCCGCTTTCTGGAAGTGCCACCAAAGAATCTGTTTTTGCTTCGTGAGAAAGGGAGTATGTTAGATAGAAAGAACTAAAAAAGGTTTACCAGATATATCTTATATAGTAGGCTAAAATAGCGCTTTGACGGACATAGGTATACACATACTGTCTTCATTGCCTGTTTGCCTGGTCTTAGTTGTAGGCATTGCCTTATGAAATCTAACTTAATCGGGTAAGATACCCCAGCTTGTGCTATGGGGCTGGCACCCTCTTTTAGGTATGTGCCTAAGGAACAAAGACAGCCTGCTACAAGTCAAAGCCATTCTGTAATTTCTTTCTCCGCTGACCTAGCCCAGTAATCTATATCGAGTGGAGCCCATTCTAGGACGAAGTACCTGAGAGCTTCCTACTCTTTGTTGACCTTTGACCGAGGCCCCCTCTAAGATGAAAGATCTATGAATTAGTCGTAACTAAGGTGAAAAAAGGATCAAGCTGATTCGTGATGACTATCATAAAAGAGATCCGGAAGAGAATATTAAATAGCTGGTCATGCCCAGAGAATATTAACCAAGAATTTAATTAATCTTGACAATGTCAAAAATCAGCTTGTTGAGTTGAGCAAAAACCGTGAATCAAGGTGACCTCCATCCGAATATCGTCCAAAGGATGACGAACTTTGTACACTGGCTATTGAATCATCTGGGCCACATCGACGGAACCTTGACACATTTACACTTAATGCTTCCGAGGGGTGGAGAAAGATAAGGTATTACCCTTTATTCCAGGAGAAGGGGGGTTTTCTAGAACCGATTCGACAATAGAGGCTGATGAGGCTCCATCGTCCGCTTCAAAAAAGCAATAGATAGCTTTTCAGCTAGCAATGAAGCAGCGAACAAAAGGATTGACTTTGAATCCGCTTGCCGCTTTAGAATATGGCCAAAGCTTTAGAATATGGTTACGACCAGGTCGGTGTTTATCAATAGGCCGATCCATCCGACCCTTGGTGGCCCGTGCTCTCCCTCTAATTACTACAAAGCGCGAATAACAATTCTCTTTTTCATTTATAAAGAATGAGGAGAGGCATGAGGATGAAGTTGTTCTATTCTAGAAGTAAGCACGGTAGGATTCGTTTTCATTCCTAAGGACCGAGCAAGTATGCCTGTCTGTCCATGTTGAGCTAACAAGAAGGACCGGAGCTCATAGCCCTACCTAATGCCAAAGAATGGAATTTCATCTCGCGATTCAAAATCGCCTTATGCTTAGCGCCCTCGAAATTAAGCTGGTCAAGTCTCATCCCCAATCTCTCTATAAAAAGAAAGAAAAGCCCATCCATGTAAAGGAATGTCAGCGAGATCCTCTGATCAGCCAATCTTGCCACCATTGCATTGGGAGCCGGTGCCCCTGTCGAAGCACTTTCACATTTTTGGTGAACCAAAGTCGTCTTTTGCAGGAAAGAAGGATTTCGTCGCATCTACGGAATCTCGTGATACAGAAACTGTTGACTTGCCTTCGTAGTTTAGGGCACTCGTTGTCTACAGGAAAAACCTCGTTTGTCACTCCGGGATGAGCATCGAATCCACAACTAGCATTTTGGTTCAGCCGTGCTCAGAACGAAAGAAATCTGCCCCTCCCGATCATTCATTAGCTGTTCTAGTTCGGCCTGTTTTCCATCAATGAAGTGTTTTCGTAGAAAAGTATATAGTCTACTGTTGCAAGGAAAGGAACCCCCGACGATGTAATAGAATCCCCCGGGCTCCGAATCAAAGGTGGCACTACGTCGGTAAAAGAAATAGCGTTTTGAGTATCAATCACCCTCCTTGCCTCTGACTAGCCCACTTCCAAGCCCAAAAAATTGGCCCTGACCGGAATTCCGGCTTGGTCCACTGTTGAAAGAAAGGAGTTGCTGTTATCAAGTGAATGGCCCTGAGAATCATCGGGGTGAACAGGCTCCCGTCGCTTGTTCCGTTGCGGTATCTCAGAAGCAGTAAGGAAGGGACGCGCGAACCCCATCCATCCTGACGATGTGTATCATCATGCCATGTTCTAATATGAAAAGACAGAGTGGAGTTGTTTGACTCCGCCTAAGCATTTTCTTGGTATTGGAGTTTGATTGCTCGTTAGCGCATACAGCTATTAGGAAGAGGCAGGCTTATTGGAATTGGATGATCGGTAGAGGCAGCAAGGCATATTTAGCTCAGAGACTACTTTGTCTAAAGGAAAAGTGAGATTTCTACTGATTCGAATGTCTCCCTATAAATAATATGTCAGAAAGAAAGACTTTGAAGTCAGAAAGACTTTCCTTGTCACAGTTTTCACAGCGGTTGAACATCGATTGAGATTAGCCATTTTTTGTAGTGGATTGATCGGGAATCTATCTCTCGGTAATAGAAATAGAAATTGGTATAAGTCAGAGGAGAAGGAAAGGGTAGGAGTTCCTGCCGGTGCAATATCATAGTAGGGGAAGGGATAGAAGACTGGTCGTCTAGAATCAGCTGTGGGAAGAGAAGTTGGATCTCTCTGATGAGTTCTGCAGTTCTGTCTCTCCGAGGAGACGAAAAAAGCAAAGTTGTCTCTGCTGGATGGAGGGAAGCTTGCTTGGTGGAAGGGGTTGTCAAATAGAAGAAAGACGTAGTAGAGGCTTAGATTCACCGCTAAGGGAGACCTCGGGTCTTCAGGCGTAGGCTTTTTTTCCTTAATTCTCGGGAGACTCTGGAATCAAAAGCCATGAATGATCGTAGAACTGCAACTACTGTGCTGTGCCCCACCTGACAAGAGCTATACCCGTACGTACAAAGCTGGGTGCCTCTACTAGAAAAAGCTAGGAAAGAAGAGCTTTCCTAAAAGACAAGCAAGCAAGCGCAAGAATCAAAGCATCCAATTTCCTATTTAGAAAAAAGCCAATAAAGTAGATAGGAGGAGCAGCTGGGGCACTGACTATGGTCTACGGCCCTGTGTAAGGGGCGGAAGGCTTCCGGGAAGAACTTATGGTTGTGAGAAGCTGGAGCGGAGGACCTTGTATGGTTTAATATTTCTACGCCAAATAAAACTTTAGAAGAAAGGGAATTTGCAACACTCGAAGGCCCGGGTATTGAGTTGAGTGAAGAACTCCCTCTATCCTCAGCGTCCAGGACAAGCAGTTGCTCCCAGCTAACGGCAAAGGTGAATGTTCATTCATTTTTATTATAAAGATGATATTGCGCCTCTTTCTTGCATTGAATAGTCATCTTGGGTAATGGTCATAGGCCCAGATCCATATTTATTTTGATTTGAAACTGATAGAAAGAAAAAGCCCCGCCTCCTGCGGTGGGAAGAGAACGAAAAGTGTTATTACAAGCTTTGAGAGTCCCGGAGTTGAGCTGTTTGAGTGTGGACATGAGTAGTTCTTCACTTCAGAGTTTTCTTTGTTAGGAGTCTTCCTCTCTTAAGAAACTGAACCAGTAGCAAACTTCTCAAATCGATCAATTCCGTGTTACGCTCAAGGGAAGGCAAGTGCCATGGAACTTCGCTTCTTTCTTCTTTTTTGTACGAGTCTCAGGGACATCTCTTATCTAAGTGACACAAGGTGTCCTTATAACAGATACATACGATTCTCCTTCTGTATGTGACATGTTCCGATGGTCTTTTCACATGTATATGGGACCAGGAAAAAAGTGTTAAGTGTTGCTACTTCCCTGTGACACCTTTAACATGCCCCTGGTAAACCAAGGTAAGCCTTTAAAAACCTATATGCTTCTAGGATATCTGATGCACTCCTTTTTTTTCTTCTCTTCCTTTCCTATTCTTAGGATTGTACCCTAGTTTCATTCTGTCTTGGATCAGTCAATCGAGGAAATTCCTTCAGGGCCTATTGCTAAGAATTCGCATTTCTTTGACCGATGGTACATACATTGGGACGGAGACGGGCTTGAAAGGGTGAGGAGACTGATTAAAGAGTATAGTTGCCCGACCGACCCGCCTATTAACAAGTTCGGATTCTGCTTTCAACGAGTCCCGTCCTAGTTTTTCTAATCGGAGTGAGATAGACTCTTTCTTTACCTGATACGAAGATTGAATGGGATTCTCTTCTTCTGCCCCACTTTCCTATCTATTTCCTCGGGCAAGGATTCGGATTCTGAACCGTGATGAAATGACATCCGTTTCGTTGCTCACTATAACTGGTTATATTCGAATTTCGAGCGATATTGGGGCGCTTAGAAAACGCATTTCTTTTCTTTGTAGTACTACTCTTTGGGCTTGCCTTCTTCTCTGTACGGAAACTGGCTTGCCCGCGTGGAGATGGAAGCAGCGCCGGGCAATCAGAATTGAGTCTATTCGGAGAGAGTGAGTGACGAAGGGGATAAGTTCCTGCTAAGCGAAACTCAAACTGCGTCGTCTCAGCCATCAGGTAAGATTTTTCAACCGTTTCAGTCACTAGTCCTAATTGCACATGTAAACCAGAACAGGTAGTAGAGGTTTTTGCAAGCTGGTTGTTCCATTTCAGCACTCCCCCGTGTTCCGTTAAGGAGTACCGTTTGGTAATTATCCAAGCTCGTCCTTCGAGAGCCTAGCCAGAGAGAGTCTCCTATCTGTTGATTAGGAAAGCGGCTCTTGACGTCCTTACGGTTGAACGGGAAATAGGGAAAGAAGGACGATCAATCCCTCGTAGGAGAAAGATAGCTAGAATCTATTCTATTATAAGGGGTGAAAGGCGGGTGAACTAGTCAAGAACGAGAGTCCGTAGTGCGCTTCAGAGAGTCTGAAAGACCGGGGAAAGCTTCTTCAGGTAATGCAATTGCTCTATAGGCGGGTAGTTATCGCGGCTCAGGGCCGAGTGCGAAAGCAAGGTGCCATGCCAAGGAAAGACAATTCGTTTCAACCAAACGGACAACATAACTAAAATCGATAAAAGTAATGCTTAGGCGAGAGGATAAACTCAATCTTACCCTCTTTCCATGTTCCTAAGTAAAGATTAATCGACGTCGAAGGATAAACCACTTTACGAAACTAAGGCTACGAAACTAAGGTTGTCGCGAGGGTCTCGGGCTCATGAAGTTTTGAGTCCGGGAACAGGCTCAGGAGAAAGTCTCAATCTTTTCAGTTCAAAATCAAAGAAAATATAAAGAATAATGAACAACTCACATTGAGATGTTGCTTAAGAAAGAAATCCCGTTTGAATGAGAGTTTCAGCAACAGGAAGACTCTAACTAGAATCAATCCCAGGAGAACGAACTGCTTATGGAACGAACTACGACGGAAGATTTTCTTATTAAATGGAATATCTGGTGGATCCCTTGATTCTTCCATGGAAGATATAAAGAACCTGAGGCTTTCAAGCGAATTGGCATACTCGCTGGATTGGACTGAAACCAGCCTATTTGATAACTTTCGGGTCGGGGTGCGGTGAGGGAAGGTTTGCAATGGAGGCTTATAAGGTTTGTTTGGCTTCACTTCCTCTTGTTGAAGAAAGAAACCTGGTGCTCAAATCAGCGAATTGCTATTGCTCTAAAGCATTTCTTTGTCGTCACCGAGAAGTACTGATAAAAGAAGTGGATTTGCTCACAGGCGGAGGATGAAAGAGAACCCGACCGAAGTTGCTAACAACCAGCCTACAGTGAGTACTCCCGATAGTACATTACCTTCGCTTAATCTTTCCTTTTGATTGTCTTGTCTTCTCTACCTTTCCAATGGTCTTTCCTATCCATTGGACTGCACCATAGGTATCTTCCAAGAGATAGGAAAGAGAGAGAAGAGAACACCAAGAGAAAGGAAGGGAGAGAAGAGAACACCAATGGTCTCTCTACCTATCCTGGGTGCTTTGGTATGCGTCTTCATTCACCTACCTTCGGAGAACAAGCGTCACATTGTCACTGAGACCACTCTTAGGGATGGAATTCAACACGATTATTAAATAGATGAAATCGATAAGAAATTCTCGCCTCATCCTCATTCCCTTAATGTAGAGGTCGGCAGGTTCTTCTTTCTTCCAATATGCTGGCAAGGCCTAATCCCCTATTCCTGGGATAACTTTCATCAGGAAAGCAGGAAAGCTGGCGAAACTCAAACTACTGCTTTTTTACTGGTGCTACGGCTGCTGCTGGTATATTCGTTTTTGAGTCCCTGGTCATTTTGTAGGCACACCTATCTCCATATAGGGAGGAAGCCCGAGACCGAAGGCACTTTTTCGACAACGCGCATCCCAGGATAGCAAGCAAGTATGCGCTAAATAAGCCTGAGAGTAGCACGGGTTCACCACCACTCTTTTGGCTAGCTTGAATAGTTGGAAGAGAATGATTTTTCTTTTAAAGAGCAGGCACAAAAATTCCAGTTCGATCTTCCCCCGGTGTTATAATAGAGAAGGAGTCCAATCTTTCAATCAAAGAGTGACTGGCTAATTCCAGCGGCTCTAGAGGGGTCGGGATTAATACCAAATAGTGTAGACTTCCACAGATGCTCTCCTCATAGAATTGGATTCTAACGCGTTCATCCCGAAGCAACTTACCACAAAAGAGTTGCTCTACTTCCAGAGTCCTGGTATGTGCCACTATACATTCTACTTCCCAAGGGAACGCTATCACCTTCCAAGGGAAAGAGACTGTACTCTCCTCCTCTTACCTCTCGTAAATGTCCTTCCCAAATCCTAGCGTGACGTGGATGATTCGCCGAATCCATTGCTGACTTCACCACTATCGATTAGGTGAAACGGTTTTGCAAAGTTTGTTTGTTCAGACAGGCAATGTGATTTGGGGAGAGTTTGTTTGCTCCGCAAGGTAGATCTATATAATATTCTTGCCAGCCAGTTTTTCACTAAATAGGCATGAAAGTCTTCAACTGAAGAAAAGTAGTGCGGAGAACTAGTAAGAACTGTGCCTGCCATCAAATTCGTGACGCATGGCGAGATTCCTCTACCACTCTATAAATGGAGGCTCGATAAGCCTTTGTGCTCTACCAAAAACATAAAAGAGTTTTATACCAGTGTATATCGAGAAGCCATGGCCTTCCCTGCTCAAATTCTCGACATTCCCCAGCGACTTGCTGAAATTAACGTTGAAATACAAGATGTAGAAAATGCTCTTCGAAATACTATACTCGAAGAATGTTAAATGGTTTCTTGAGGCATCTTCGCTCCGTGAACCGGCGGACAAGAAGGAATCGCCATCGCCAGCCTAATCCCAATCAATAGGAGCTTGATTTATGAGTCCAAATGAGCTCGTGAAAACAGTAACTCGTCTTTCCGCCCTGGTCCCGCGAAATAAGTAAGACTGGCAAAGTCCAAGGGCAATAGGTGCCAGTATCCATAGGCTTGTAGGTATGAGTTCGGATGTAGGCTGTTCTCCATGGCCAGAGAACAGTCGTCTCAGGAATCGTTTAGAGTGTTAGCAGATTGCCTTAGCGAAAAAAAAAGTGGGAAAGCCATGTAGTGATCATCCGCTCTCTCTCACTAGCTGGCGCCGCGTTTCAGTGTAGCTTCCTTCTTTTATCCACCTTAGCCAGAATCCCTCTCCTTTCAGTCGAGTCACTTCGTACCTCGGACTACGGTCGAGACCTCATAGGACCTCCCTATGTTGATATGATCCAATCCCGACTTTTCGAATTCGTGAGTGTTTACTAGGTAACTTAGAAGAATCGCGTTATTATGGATTTTGATATTGATTTAAATAAGTTGAGTTTGGAATTTATGGATCGATCCATTGATCGATTGATTGACTGCCTTAGCCTTATACATGGAAGACTACTTAGCGTACTCTGAATCACTCTCTACGGTAAGACTAAGAAGTACTACATACCCCCTTTCCGCGTGCGTGCGCGCTTAATCCCCTCTAATCTAATCTTATCTTATCCGACCTTTTCTGATTTGGCCTTTTCTGATTTTGATTTCAATTTTTTCTCCTTCCATGGAACCTTATCTGCCTCTGCCTCAGTAGCAGCCTTTGCTTATGGTAAATCTGTATCCGCTGCTGTCTCCCCAGATACTTATGGTGGGTACTAAACTCAGTCTGGTGGGTATGGAACTACTTTAGTTGCATATAGCTAACGAAGGTCGGGACTGGCCTAGGCGCAAGGCCCCCTGTTCCCTCCACCGCGGAGTGGGCTTATGGGTAAACTGATGGAACAATATATCTCTTTTCCACCTAGGTCAAAGGGGTATGCCGCTATATATGCTACACCGAAGTATGCTCCTAGGTAAGCTACTGGCTTTGGATCTGCCTCTCGAGCACGAGGGTCATATTCATCAGGCTATCGATCATGAAGGTCTGCCTATGGCTCTGTATCTACCTCTGTCTGCCGGTGCTTATTTTGATAAGCTGCAGGATCAACGACTGGATCAATGGCTTAAACTACTGCTTCTTCAACGCTTCTCCTGCGACTGCCTTAGCAGCAGGGTCAACTCGGTTAGCTCACACTGGATCTCTATCCCGATCTTTAGCTACCATCCCTGACGTTGGTTGATTTGCCGCATCTAGTAGGGGTCAAATACCCTCCCATTTATTGTGTTAGGAAAGTTCCTAACATGACACCAAAGGGTGACGCTTTGTTCGGTACTTATTTAGTTTAGGATGTCGAACGCTTCCTCCAGATTTAAAATATGGGACTTCGGCCTCTACCTAGCTTGGTCCCTGGGGGATATCTTGTCGCCTTGACCTGTCTTCCAAGCAAGCCGCCTATAGAAAGAATCCATTGTGTTTTTTGGCTTTCGTTGATCATTATACCGGAGAGTGATGTTCTTTACGCCTTAGGTGGGCTCCTGATCTGCCTATACCAAGGTCGAAGTCCTACGATCTGGGCTGATTTTGCCAGTGAGCTATCTAAGGACGAGTAGTCTAGACCTATTCAATCTTCTTGCTTTTCAGCTTACGCTATGATCGGGACATCGCTGATTGCTATAGATCAACCTTTGCCTACGAAATCATGGAGTGGACGATTCCGTCATTTCCACGTCCAGTAGGGCCCATCGCTCCTATTCTACACAGCAGTCCATACGTTCCACTTTTAGCGACATTGATTGCCACGAACAAGGTAATCATTTCTGTGATCCCTAAGATAAGTAGGAAGCTGCCCTTCTTCGGTTTATTTGAATCAGACCTTCGGAAAAAAGCCGTTAGAACGGGCTTGGGTGGGGAGAAAAATCTTTGCGCAGTAGAGGCGGAGGACGAAGCGAATGTAGAGGACACAGCATATCCTGGGAAGGAAGATGGACTCACTCTCATTCATGGCATGGACCAAACCGTCTTTTTAGCTTTTGACCGCTTCCTTTGCGCAGTGGCATAGTTTGAAGCAGGGGAAGAGTCCTTCACCGCAGGTTTTGAACCATTTTGAGGAGAGTCAATCGCCTGCCTTTCTTTGATATGTGTCGGTTAGCAAAGATAAGCAAAATTTGACGGTAGACGACAGGACTCCTGCTTGGCCAGGAAAGTGCTTCTTCTCGTCCCCTAGTATATTAAATTGCGGGAAATGCTTCTTTTGGCTTTTCCACCATGTATCGGGCATTTATTCACAAGCAAAAGAGGATTTCAACAAAGAAAAGAAATCGTATGCGCGCGAGGTCATATCACGAAAGAAGTGAAAAAGTGAGCGGGTACTACAGTTCGATTTGTCCATGACAAACCTATGCTTTGTCCTCCCGGCACAAGGCACGAAAGATCAGTCTTAGGCGCCCAACTGCTCTCTTCGTTATAGGCAATATGATAAAGGCGCTGTAAGCGGTAGAACTCGGAAATACTGAAAAGGAGAAGGGGCGACCAAATCAAAGGAGTCTCCTGCTAACAGGCTCGAAAGCCGAAGTGCGCTAGTGCTCAATCCGTTGCGCGTGAGCGCTACTATCATATCTTGCTGCTTGAGTTTTTCAGCTTGCTCGGAGATTTGTGATACCGGGAGAGGTACTTTTTTTAAGATCTTTTGATGGAGTACTTTGAAGATGCGTGACTCAGGAAGAAGGTTCATACATTGTACAGCAAGCGGACTCCAGCGTATGCAGAGGACATGTCAATAGTCAGATGCTAGCAAAGAAGATCATGAGGTGCTTGCGAAAGAGATTTTCGGAAAGAGAGATTGGATTCCAACTTTTCTTCTTTCTTCTCTTATTATATATAGTAGGCAAAGAGAGAGCTGCCCTCTTTATTATGGCAGAGAAATTGCTTTCCAGGCCTCTTTGAAAGCCTTATATGACGAATCAATCCTTCCAGTTCTGGCATAGTGAGACTTTCCTTACTGCCCATTGCTAGGCTAATCCGATGCATTTCTGCGTTTCCTGGGCTAGGTCAGAACTCAGAGCTATTGAGTGAGGTTCATTGCCTGGAGATTGAATTTTTGTGTCAGTTCCGACCAATTTCTGTCCTAAGAGCATCTCGTTCTATTCCTTCTGGAAGCAAGTCTTAAGGAGGCGAGCTCCCCTTCAAAGGCAGGAAGGACAGATTACTTGATAGCAGCCTTAGCCTAACCTAAACGGATAAGAAGGGGGTAGGATTAGCATTTTGAGTAGCATCCCCGTTCTGAATAGTTCATGCATGCAGTCAATCTTCTTTTTTCTTAGGCGGGAGCATAGTAAGAAGAGTGGGCGAAAGCATATTCCATTAGATACTCATCCGCTAGGTCAGCAAGTGGGAGTTGCCGTCCTAAGGTCTGACTTGGGTTTTTAGTTGCAGTGGTAAGCTAACCCAATCCAGTTTCAGTCTTTGGGCTTCCTTCTGTCTTTGATTCTCCTGCTATTGGGATTTTTTTGACTGATTTTATTCCTGCTAAGCTAAGCCCATTGAAAGCAGCTAGGTCCATTGAAGCAACTAGTCCTATTGAAAGAGGAATGACTAGGCCCAGTCCCTTTTCCAGCAGTCTCTGTCCTTCCATTGACTTTCTTTTCTGGCTACCAACCTCCTTGAAGCAATGGACAACGTACTTGTCGGACTGCCTTTATTGAGACCCAACTTGACCACCCCGTCTTGTTTACTCACTGGTAGGCGAAACCATGGATTTTTATCTTAGCTGCAGCCAATTGCCCATCGGGACTCTGATAACTCGGTGGAAACTAGGTCTGCGTGTCAAATAAGATCTCCGTTATTGAGTCCCTTCTAGGCAGGCTCCGGATATGGGCAGCGCATATTACAGGCGGTAATTTCCCTATTTGTAGAGTAAGGGCGTTAGCGAAAAGAAAGAAAAGTCCTCGCATTAGGGCCTCATTACGTAAATTATGTAAAGAGCACTTCCTTTCTCTCGTGAGCTTAACCTTACCTTTCTCTTAACTTAACTTATAACTTAAGATTGAGCTCGCTTCCCAACAAGCAATCGCTCCTTGACTATAGAAGAAAGAATGACTTTAGAAGAAGTTGGTCGGGCTTTTCCTGTTAATGAAATAAGAAAAAAGGATTGGATTATTCGACCGCACCCTCCTTTGCTCTAACGCAAAGCTTTCAGGTGAAGTTTCAGTCCTTGAGGCTAGGACTGAGGCTCTTTCCAAACTTATATGAATAAGGAGATCCTTATGCTATTGCTATGGTGGTGACATGGGCTTGGCACAACGGTAAAGTAAAGGTAAGGCCTTCTTGACTTTTAGAAAGTAGGCTTGCTGCGGAAGAGAAAGTGGAAGTCACTACTCGACCAATATTATCATCCGACTGTCTTTACTCAACCGACTAAGCGTACTCCGATCTAGGAGGATGGTTGAATTTGAATCTAGTTCGAGTAGCACTAGGCCTAGAGCAGAATATTAGGTAGTACTACGGGTGCTTAACTACACTACTCTTCGCCCTCCTTCTTTGTTAAACTGAGCTATTTGTGTGGCAACCCTGCTTCTACTTCTAATGCACGTATATATCGGTTTTGCGGTCCCCGGGCCTTTACTCTGTTTGAGTCTCGCATGAGATCTAAGCTTTCCCACTTCCCTTTCTTCAATGCGCCTAGTGGCCCGATTTTCCTCGCAGGATCGGGCCTTTTATCGCAAGATCGGTCCTTTCTCTATGATATTATTTCCTTTCTCTTATCTCATCGCCAATGGCCGGGTGAGGAAGAATGAATTGAATCTTTTTCCCTTCGAGAACTCAAAACGAGTGGGATTCGACTTGCCTTCCCTACCTCTGTGGATGGTATGCTTTCCGTGGCAGTAAGAGTTGGGGGTTAGCTCACAAGGTAGCTCAGTCCCCCGAGGGGATCAATCAACATAAAAAAAGTCTAGTAGGACAGAATCCTTAGCATTGTATCTAGAGAGAATGCGACTGGAGATTTTGATTTCCCAGCTCTAAAGGTAGTTTGTTTGTTGACCCCAAGGCTCCCAGGGAGACGTGAACGAATCCGCTCTCTTTGCTGTGAACAAGAGGAAGCTCTGCAGATGAAGCAGGGGACGGGTAAATGCTTTTGTAGTTCATACCAGGATCCCTGAAAAGGCTTTTCACCCCGCGAAAGGCGCATGGGTTGACTCTCTTTCTTTCTATGAGTTAGCAGGTGAGAAGGAAAGACTAGTGTTTAGCAATCAATCCGGCTGACATTGAACTTGAACTAGCTGCTGCGAGAAGAGAGTTCCGAAACTTCCGGGCTTAGCTCTTTTCCGGTGCAGATGAATAAACCGATCTTTTCTCTTTATTTTATGTTGTTTATTCGGGGAATGAAGTTGAATTTGCTTTGCTAGTCTAGTACGTATTATAAGATCCCAGCTCGAGGGAAATTCATCTTTTATAACATGGATCCGTTTAATAAGAAGAAGCGGCTATTCTATTGGACTGCTTAGCGCCCTTGCTTGTCCTTGAATCGAGATTCGATTGGTTTGCTCTCAAAAACTGGCTGTGGGTGGGGAAGATGCCAAAAAAGAATGTCGTTTTTCCAGCTTCCGTACCTTGTCTTCGGCTTTCAGCTGATCTTTGAAGGCTTGAGGGAATAAAATAAGCGATGCCAACTATTCTATAAGGGGTGAATAATTGCGAAAGATAAAGTTCGTCACTTAAAAGTGCCTTGCATTTGCTGCCTTTAACTTAACCGCTGACGAATATCGTGAAAAGAAGATTTTATTCGCTCTCATGTGAGTGCGGCCAAAGGAATAATGTCTCCCAGAAGTAGTAAGTAGTTCCCTCGCGTAGCTGAGGTGCAGCCGTCCCAGACTATATTCCCACTTAAAAACCAACTGATCCGCCTTCACTCTAAACTATTCACATAGTAGAGTAGAGAGTGAGAGCTCTAGTCCTCCGGTAAACAAAGTAGTTGCTTGGCAGGAGGTAGCTAAAGGTGCGTCACACATAGCCTCAGGCGTAGAGTTGTAGAACAAGTAGAGTTAGTAGTAGGCGAAGAGTGTATAGTTAGTTGAGTCCCCGGCGTAGGGGCAGGTGCGAATCACCGAATCGCAGAAGTCCCAGTCGAAGACGGAACGGAGTAGAAGGTGTTAGCGGAGGCGTAACACACTAAGTAGTTTTAGTAAAAGTCTAGTTCAGGGATACGGGGAGTCGAAGTAGAAGTCGAAGGCGTATTTGAGTCGAATCAGAAGTAGAAGCCGAAAGCGTAGAAGTAGAAGGTACGAAGCGATGAAACTTATCCCCATAGGCAAGCCATTATACAAATGAAAGGAATAACAGGCAATCGGAGATCGCACAATACCGGGTAAATCCCGCTGGGTATAAGCTCTTGACTATATAGAATCTTTCTATCAATTCTAGGAATCAATGTCCTCGACCGAAAGCAGCTCTTCCACTCATCTCATTAGCAATCAAACCTCTTCCCTGCAAGGAGACAGATGCCTTATCATCCCTATACCCTATATTCTACCGGAGAACCCCGATCTTCTACCTGAGAACCCCTATCTTCTACCTGAGAACTAGGGCTATGTCTTCAATGTCGGCCTTACGAGTGAGTGATAGAAATACCTTACGAGGGCTAATTCAAACTATTAATGGTCAATCAATTGACTTCCGACTGCACTCTACTCTACACTGACGCTTTCTTTCATTCCGTTGGATTGCTTTGGATGCTTCCTGCTTTCAGTAAGGACTATGCTTCTAAGTAGTGCGGCATTAACATCAAAGAGAGTCTTCGGTGGGAGTAGGGATTTAAGCACAGTTGTGATGGAGCTTTCACTACATCTTACTTATTGTAGTAGGAGAAAAGAGTTCAAAAAAAAGAATGACTCTTAGGCGGATCTAAGAACTCTCTCTTTCTCACATCTTCAATTCTCTTATAATATTAATTAGATCGGGGAACTTATTCGTTATATCGATTAACTGCTTGCCAGCCCTTTCCTCAAAACTGGTCAGCTAGGGGCACGCGAGTTAGTTTCTTTTATTCTAAATAAGACTTCTCGTGCTAAACGCTTGAATCTCGTGCCAGGCGGGGTTCCTGTCAAGCGCTTGATGGTGAGTGCTTTTGCCTTTGATTCAGCCTTTCTTGGATAGCCAGTTGGCAAGCCTGCAGTCGTATGGTAATCCCCTGCAGCTATTATATTAGTATATAACTATGCGTGTCAGGTCAGCTAGGGTTCGGGCGGGGAAGTGAGTCAAGTGAAGAGCTTGCTTCGGAAGCAGGATCAGCAGCAGCACGTCTAAAGAAGCTCCGGTTCAGATAGGCTTTTTTCAGCTCGGGTAGCCCACGTATCGCTTTCAATCGAGAGTTCTCGTTGGTACTCCACCTAAGTAGATGAGGCTAACTACCTGGTTGACAGCAAAGAAGGAAGGAGAAGACATTGGTTCTATGGGGTAGGAACTCGTGTGAGTAGGTGGAAAGTATAGCTTGCCAAGGTCGCGCGATTGCGTTCTTTCGCGCTCTTCTTTCGTTCGCTGCTTTATAGCACGCTGCGGCTTGATGTCTACGCGCCTTAGCACGCGCGAGATCGCTTTCCTAAGCTAAGCGCTAAGCTAGCTCACCGGGTCACGACTGAAAGTTCGGTTAATGACAATGACCCAGAAGGTCGCTTCAATCAAAAAAAGCCGCTTTCTTTGGTAGGCCAACAAGGCAAGGCCCTTAAGAGCAAAGATTTGAGATGATAGGGCAGAGGCAAAGCAGGCACATGAACAAGTTTATTCGGTTAGTTAAAACTCAGAGGATGACCTGATGGAAGAAGACCTGAAGGATGGGGAGTCAATCAAGCAATCAGGTTGAATCGAAAGACAGTTGTTCGAAGTACCAGATCCAGAGAAGGTGGATTGCCAAATGGTTGAGAAAAAATCTGTTGACACTAGAGTCAAAGTGGAAGCAGTTTGTCAGAGACTCTCTTGGCCATTATTGCATGAAGGGCCAGAGAGAAGTTCACACTACTATGTCTCCCGTGATGAGTGAGGAGACAGGGAACAAAGATCGAATGGAGGCAGTCCAGGCCACCACTGGAAAATGGATGGTGTACATGGCTGAGAGAAGGCTTGCCATGGATAATGCCATAAACTGAACAGTATTCGAAGGAGATGAAGAAGACTCTGCCACTCTGCCAGAAATGGGTTTGGATGACTTACAGTCAGCCCCCGCCAAGATGGAGGATGTGAAAGCAGATGTCCAAGATCCCCTGATGGAAGTGAACTTAGGAACACAAGAGGAATATAGGATTACATATAAAAGCCAAGTGCTCGAGCCAGGTATGCGGAAACAGATTATCCAATTGCTGAAGCAGTACAGAGATTGCTTTGCATTGGACTATCTTTAGATGCCTGGTTTAAGTGGAGCACAAGCTTCCAATTAAGCAGAATTTGCCTTGAGAGGCAAGAGTATATACAATCTATGCCGCTGGCAAGAGCATGCATGATTTAGGGCAACATACTTTAGTCTGTCACTCTTCAATTGGTCATTGGCTCTACCTCCAGCCCCTTCATATTCTGTATCCTGCTGCTTCTTTGCTTGCTTTTATCGATCAAGCATTCCTGTGCTTAGCAAAGAGGTAGTAGCATTTGGGGTGGCAAGAATAGCATTATCCGGATCAGCCGGCACAGCTCTTGCTTGCTGTCTGTATGTGGTAGGGCCTGAGTCAATCAGTCGTAGGTCAATCCATCCACCTCAGGATTTGTATCCTGATTGGTTCTTGCACATGCTTTTTCCAACATGAGCTTCTTCTGAGCCCTCAACATGGCAAATGAAGCCAATCTTCTTGGTACGGACCAGCTCGGGGCTTGCTTTCGTAGGGTCCAAATGGCGTCCGTGTAGTGCATCATTTTCACTCACTCTCTCTTGAATGAGATGTCAAACTGGTCCCATTTCAGTATTTGCCCCTCTCTTTTGGATGACTGATCAACACCTGGTACTGACCAGCTACCCCCTGACGAAAGCACAGACCTATCGGAGGCTGACTCTCCTGGTCACCGAAACACGGACGAGGGCTTCTCTTACCTCATTCACCCCTTGGCTTAAGGTGGCGGTCAGGATCAACAGGATTGGTTGGGTGGCTGGAAGCTGCCCTCTAATAAGTCAGCTCGAAAGAAGAACGCAACGAATTCTGAATGATTAGGAAGGGCTAGACCTCTCTTGGTTGACCGAAGGCCCTACTTCTCTTCTCGAGCTCATGGACTCTGTTCATGGAGGGTACTGAGCGAATCGACTACACGGAACAATCAAGCCCGAATTCCCTAGATGGAAGGGAAGAATGTGGACAGATGGAACCAAAGAGGAGCTCTCCCTGCTTAGCGCAGGCTACATTTGACCCCTAGATCATGAAGAAGGTGTCCCCTACATCGGACCGGAATCTCCATCCCGATGTGGAACCACAAAAGTTATTATCAATGGCTGGTTGAGCTCAAGCTCCTGCTTCTTGGTCACCACAGGAGCAGAACCAAAGCGAGCAGGACCTGTACCCTTAGTTGTTCTATACCTTGCAGGAGAAGGGCGTAGCGTACCCATTCGGGGATAAAGTTGCATGCATATTACCCCAAATGCAACTCTAACAGCTAGGTTTTCGAGAGGGCTATATCTATCTCCGGAACAGGTCCAGAAAGGGAGGAATTCTATTCTATTTTTTATAGCCCAGACCTTATGTCATTTCCTTCGGTTGGGTTAGCTTTTTGGTAGGAAAAGCGGTAGTAGAGTTACTAGAGGTCCTTCGCGTCACTCTACTCTTTGTTTTCCAGGCAGGGATGCCCATTGTTCCCTGCTCAAAGCAAAGGGCGCTAAGCGTAATCAGACAAGGCAAGCAAGGGATGTCACTAAGCTAGCAAGGGATAGCTAGCAAGTAGGGATAGGAGGCAAGCTAGCTAGGGATTGAAAGGAAAGCAAAGGAAGAAGCAGGCATGCTATCTGGCTATCGAGAAGAACAAATGTAGCTAAGCATAAAGCTAATCAACTTCAATGCAGGGGAGGAGGATAAAGATCTAGGGCGTCATGGAACAAGCATAACATATTGAAATTCGTGGACCTTTTTTACAAGGGAAAGGGCGAAAGCTTTACATTACATTCTACTTCTACCATTGGGATCGCTCAGCCCCTGCCTTCTCGGGAGAGTCCACCGAAGCACATGTGTCAAGCATATAACAAATGATCAAAGACGAAATGCCAACTTGAGGAGAATGTTCCCCTCGGATGATTGCCTCTCTTGATTCTCCTTCACAGACCAACTCGCGTCAGTGCCATTGTAGAGGGAAACAGCACCTAACATTATATATGTTGAATGTTCGATCCGCTTCACGTACATGCACAAGTCACTATCACATTTGGAGTGCTGTCCTGGAACGGCAAACCTCTAGATCTATCTCAGCACGTTGCTCACATTGCCTTGTCAAGGAAGCCGAGATCGATGTCGGATGATAGAAGCGATGGAAGAAGGAAGAGGACGATTGGCCGCACCGGTTGAGGAGAAGCGTAAGTAGTCAAGTCGAGGGAATGGACCGCCCAAAGCCTATAACGGGAGGCTTAATCGAGCCCCCGAAGGTGCTTATTCGCCTGTAAGCATGGAATAGACTCCATTCCGATCGTGCAGCTAACCACTGCAGGGGGGTGGCGCTCTAACGGATCTTAAGCGGTCTGATAAGACAGATGTGAATTCTGGTTGAACCGCATGAAGCGAGGCAACAATTGTAGTATAATAGAGTACAGTAGTTGTTGGAGAAAGAAAGAGTGGGTACAAAGGTTCAACTCCTTTTCGATCAATAGGTGTCGGGTCGCTTAGGTGACTTCGCGCCAGGTGTTGGCTCAAGCTTGACGAGGCCAGAATTTGAAAGCGCGCGTGTCAGCGCCGTTATCGGTTGGTTGTTTGCGCAATGCCAAGAAGTCCACTGGCGGCTTCGATCCACTGCGAGGTAACATGCTGAAAACAGGGGCGGGCTATTTGGCGGGAGTCCGCCGCCTAGCTTGTTATCTTCTGTGTTTTGTTCGTCTAGCCAAGGTTTCTTCATTTGGTATTTCTCCATTGCGTGCCTGTCTTACCCCACCCCACCGCCCTTGCTAATCTCTGCTCCGTCACTCAGCCTCCGGCCTTGCTTGCTGTATTTGATTCAGGACCTGTTGCAGCTGCGTCTGTTTCAGATGCGGTTGCTAATAAAGGATTGAACGCCTGGCTATTCCGATTTCGATTGAGAATACGGAAGAGGCTATGAAATAGAAGAAAGAAGGTGAGTTCGAACTCTAACTCAAGAGCCCTTACTCAATAGGGCTCCTCTTCTTGCCCGAAGTAGAGTGGTGAAGTCCAGTTGGGGCAACTGGGCCAGACGACATTGATAGCGGAGTTTCCGTGGTAGGGTACAAGGCTTGAAGTGTGGGTCTTGGGCATTGGTATAAGCGGATGAGTTAGTTGTAACTAGCTCAGATGTGACTTGTTTGCTCGGTTTCGGTTGCTTGACTCAATAATGGCCCTTCAATGAGTTTGTGGCGTGCTTGGGTCCGTGACATGGGTTACTAACTGTGCCCGAGGGGGTGAATCCGCTATTGAATCATCCGCCGAGAGGGACCCAGTGATCATTTGAAGAAAGCCCCAACCTTAGGTCAAGGTTCTCCCAGGCCTAAACCTCTACTCTAGTTACATACAAAGGCGCTCGGGCATAAGTATATGCATCGGAATCGGCTAAAGCCTCGGAGTTTTGATCATACCCAAAGTAGGAGTCATTTCCTGACCCCTGAGCGTGTTGGAGTAGAACCCGGAATTTCGTATGTATATATAGGGTCCCGCCCCGCTCGTCGGGAACCCGAACTATGCCATTCAATAAACTTTTATAAAGGTATATTTGGTCTTTATTTGACTGAGAAAATGTGTAAGTGAACCGGCGACCTAGGCTCTCGGGAGTCAGAGGGTAGTTTAACAGGAAGGACGTAGGGGGATAAAAAAAAGGTCAGCTACAGACAGGTCCTCGAGTCAGGCCTAAGCCCGGAAGTGCTTTCGCCTGAAAAGAGGCTAATTCACGATTTGTGAATCAGTTGCATTTGGTGGCGCGCTATAGATCGGATCCTAAGTAGCTCATGGATGAACCCAGGAAGACGACAGGGAGGGAGAGAGGGTTCAATACCCGATTTGAGAACCAGGTAACCTAGCATCCTCACCCATTGAACCATAGTACCTTTAACGAAGAAAGCCTTCGCTCACGTCCGAACCCGTTGGATCGATATCCAGTTCCACCAGCGGCAGAGAGAGTTTTTTAGCCCCAGCAGTTGCTTCAGCTAACCAATTGGAATAGGTCAAACTGGTAAAGCTACCGCTGCCCCTACTAGTCTAAAGGCAGGAGACCCAGATGAGCGTCAGTCTACCACTGGGTATGTGTTTACACTTTGTGGAGGAGCTATTTGTTGGTGCGCTTCGATTGCCGTACAGAACGAGTTCAGTCGTGTTGCGTCACGAGCTCACGGGAGGTAGAGCTGAGGGCATCCAGTCAAAGGGTGAAAGAGTCCGTTTGGTTGAGACGACTTCTCCGTGCTCTGAAGCTGAGTAAGCTGTCGGACCCGTGACGATAATGGTGATAATCAGAGTGCGATTGCCTTAGCGAGAGACCCGAAATTCCATGCGAGGACGAGACATATATACATAAAAGACAGTCCATTTTCTTCGTAGCATGGTGGAGAGCGGCGAGTCTCGTCTTTCTATACACGAAACTGATGATGCGGATTTTGGGGTATAAGAGGCCTCGCAGTAAAGCACAGGAGTGCTATGGGTCTTTATTCATGTAAAAAGAACTTCAAGTTATTGTCCAAGTGGGAAATTTTGAGGTTCCCAGTTACAGTATTTACAAAACCTTCATGTATGCCGGGCCTATAGTGCCTTAAGTTTTGAGGGAGCTCGGTCGGATAAAGATAAATCGGTTGAGGCCAGGGGCCCTTGCTTCAAAAAAGATCATGTTGCACGCTTTGCTTCGCCCCTCTTTCAGTTGTAGCTACTCGGTCAGCGAATTGTAACTGGAGCTTATGGAACTGCTTATTCACAAAGCCTTATTTTAGGCAGGCAGCTTGCTTCTATGGCTCATGTATGAACAGCAAAACTCATGCAGATTGACCTGGTGGATATATTTGAGGGGCTTCCTTCAGGGGGAGGCACTACAAAGGATGGAAACTCTCCTTATATATAGTCTTATACTACGGTTGGAAGAGCTAACCCTAGGCTTTCAACAGAAAAGGTTGTTTCACTTTCAATAGGATAGCTGGAAAGAGGCCTGGACCCCATAACCCCCTATCCAACGACATGGCTGGGATGGGAATTGGCCTCGCCCCAAAGCAAACGAAACTATAACTGGCTGAATCGTCATCGAAAGCAATTGCAACTCAAACAGACTAGCCGGGAGAAGGGGTCCCAGGAAGATCGAACGGAAGCTACTCCACCTATAACTGAAACTTCAACTGGCTAGCTGGGAACTAGAACTGCAGCTGGAAAGGTTTAGGACCAGGACAGGACTACTTCGGACTGAACTCCGAAAACGAGAGAAAGAAAAAGGTAGCCTACTATTGTACAATCACCAGCTTTCAAGTCAGATGTTGCATATTTTCAATATGGGGACGGTTGTAAGGGACGTACCGTATTATATCGTATAGACCCTGCTTAGCGCCCTGTTAGACCCCTCCTTTTCTTTTCGGAAGCCTTTCTACTTGATTGAGGATCTGCCATGCCTTTCACTTTCACCTAACTTCTGATACTGGCTTTTGGCACTTTATGCTCACCCTCTGACTCTTCAGAATCATTTCCACTCGCTGGCTTTCGAGCTTGAGAGAGTATCAGAAGTCTAAGCCCTAACGCCATCAACCCTACTAGCACAAGCTAGAAAACCTTCTTTTTGGGGCCTGACTTTCTTGAACTCGGGTAAAGGAAGAGAGATTGATAAAGAGTATGGAATCCGCCCGCCCATTCTATTCTATAGTAGAGTCAGCGTCTATCGCACCTTTCCTTTCTTTAGGATCTTTCCACAAATCTGAAATCAGGCACCGAACTACGTATCTAAACCAAGGCCTACCTCAAGTCCATCGACCCTGAACTGAACTTGATTTGACGGCTTGAAGCTACAGGCCTTAGGCTACCCGTAATCAAACTCTTGATTTTAGGGTCTTTTTCCGGCTTTCTACTATTGGATACTAGCGAATCCAACTGTCCAAACTCTCCTGACTTGCTAAAGACCAACGAATGCATATTCTCGCTTGGGTTGACTGAACCGAGTCTAACTACCTTCACTCCCAAGCCAAACTCTAAGGAAGGCAACCAAAAGGCAGGAAAGAAAACATGCTGTTCTGGTCCTCACTTGTCCATTCCCGGACTCTGACTGGCTTCGTATATGATGTTGAATCAATATGGAAAGAAGAACTGTCACTTTCACGGGTTACGGGGCTGGCTAACATTGCTTAATTGGGACATTCCCCAACCTCTATTGAATCAGCTCAATGTTGACCTGACGATAGGGACTTGCAAGAGGGCTTGAAACTGGCTTTCAGAAGAGGCACTGGCATTTTGAAGAGTTGGCTTACAACAGAATGGCTATCAAATGGTCTGCACTTGAGCTATGGGGGTAGGCTTTCACGGCTATGCCTATGCAATGGGTTGACTGGCGTACAAAGAAGAAAAAGAAAGACGGCTTGTGCATCCCTCACTGACGTCCAGTAAGCGATTCCCTACCTTTCTCTAGTCGAGAAAGCAATTACACATCCTGAAAGAAAGGAATATTGAACTGGCTCATCATCTTCCGTCACTTTCCTTTCTCAACCTATAGGGGTACGATAGGTCTGACTGACAACGATCAGAAACCTTGCTCGCTGGAAGAAAACAAAAAAGACGGTCTTTCTTCATCTAACTATAGGATTGCTAAACAAAACCTGCAAGACATGCTTTTTTAATGCCTGCCCCTGATTGCTAACTATTCCTATCGAACCTAAGCTTTCCCAGCTGCTCTCTCCTATTAAGGATATCTCCCTCCTAAGACTACGTTCGCAGGTTCCTCTTTCGAGTGTGGTTGGCTTCCAGGTGCTTGCTTATGAGTAAGCCGCTGCTTCAACGAAGGATCTACTGAGCGAAATACTAAATCAACGTTGCTTCGCAAGCTTGCTTGCTTTGCTCTAAGTTTACCTCTGACCTTGAAAAGGCATCTTTGAGATGAGATGCTCCTCGACCTATTCTTACTGTGGAAAGGATATGAAACTCATGCCTTAAGGGGCCCCCCGTGGATTTGTTTTACTAAATATTATCTATGCCGCTACGCGCCTTGTATTTGAGAAAGAAAAGTCCAGTGCTTTCTTTCATTGTCTATCTCGCCTAACACTTCTTTTCCTACTTTTTATAGGTCCAAGGAAAAAGTGAAACCATACCGGTAGCAGGGCAAGGTCTAGTTTCAGTTTATCGGATTCTTTTTCAAGTCAGCTTTTTACAGGGCCCACCTAACCTAATAGAAGCAAGGAATTCTTTTTCTATACCCGATTTCTGGTCTGATGCTGCGCCCTTCATTATAGGAAATGTCAAGATATCCACGCACAAAAGAGCAAAGCTAAACGGGTAGGGATATAGGCTCTACTGAGTTGGAGAAGGGGGGAAGGTCAACATTGAGTCTTTTAGAATCCCGCTGCAAGTGCTTTCGAATGAGTGCACGCTCTTCGTTCAAGTAGGTTAGGCCAAACAAAAAAGAGAAATCGGCGTAAGAAATTGATCTGGCCGATCAATCTTTGAAGCTCCTTCTTGGTCTTTGGCGGTGGAGCCTCTGTGATAGCCCGTGCTTTGTTCTGATCGATTTCGATCTGGTTCCCCAGAAACCCTAGGAAGTTCCCTGCTCGGACTCCGAATGCGCACTTAAGCGGATTCATCTTCAGGCCATGTTGGCGCATTCGTTCAAAAGTCTTCCTCAAATCAGCCAGGTGCTGCTCATCGTCGGCCGATTTGACTACCACATCATCAATGTATACTTCCACTGTGTTACCGATCAGGTAATGCAAAATAGTGTTTATCACCCTCTGATATGTGGCGTCAACCCAAAAGGCATGACGACCAGCAGTAGGTACCAAGTGCCCCCGGACATCTGAAAGCGGTCTTATGGACGTCCTCATCGGCGATCAAAATCTGGTTGTACCCAGAGTGAGCATCCATGAATGACATGATCTTGTGACGAGCGATTCCATCAACCAGTAAGTCAGCGATCGGCATCGGGTACTCGTCTTTAGATGTCGCGAGGTTGAGATTACGAAAATCGATACACACCCGCAGTTTGCCGTTCTTCTTGATGACCGGCACAATGTTAGAGAGCCAATCGGTATACCTGATTGGCTTGATAAACCCCGCATCCAGCAGCCGCTCTATCTCTTCTTTAACCTTGGCGACGATCTCTGGGGACATGCGCCGAGAAGGCTGAGGGCCTGAAACCCTCCTTTATAGGAAGTTGATGCTCTACTTCCTGTCTAGTTCAGGCATCTCAGAGTAGTCCCAAGCGAAACAGTCCCGAGACTCGTGAAGTATGTTCATGACTGCATCGGCCATCTCTGGTGACAAGTTCTTGCTTATGTATGCCTTAACGTTAATGGCGAGGTTCATCTTCCGTGCCCAGGTTGACTTCCAACAGCTCGTCTTGGACGTCGGCCCTCAGGTCGTCGAGCTTAGCAGGAGCCAGCTGGAGGTCTTCGAGTTTGAATTCCTTATACCGGTCATCAGATGGACCGATATCGTCCATGTCGGCAGAATTGATCTGCCAATGTCCCTCGAGACGACTACCCATGGGCAACATCGCTTTGGGTGCAGACGCCGATCGGCCGATCTGGCCGAACGACTTGTCTTGAGTGAATCTGCGTATCCCCGTCAGCATAGTAGTATGAATCTGAATAGACTTCTGCCGCATGGGAAGCGTACTGAAACGGCCGTGGGTCGGCCTCAATCACTATAACCCTATCACCTTTCCACAGCATTCTGCACTGATGAAGGCTAGAGGGAACACAAAGATTGGCGTGGATCCAATCCCGACCGAGCAACGCGTTGTATTGGACAGGTGCATCAATAACAAAGAAGGTTACAAGGCTTTTCTAATTTCCCAGTCGTACCTCAAGTGGAACGGAGCCGATGGCCTTGGACTTCCCTTCATCCAGAGATGATCACATCGGCTGGCTCGAGGTCTTCCTTCCTTTTGCCCAACTTCTTTACGGTTCGGATCGGCATAATGTTCACCATATGGCAATGGTATACTTTTCTAATATTCCTTCTTGGTCTGACAGCATCTTAATCCTCCCAGAAAGGTCCTTCTTCTTCATCTACTTCTTCAATCTCAGTGGTGTACATCATGTGCTCATCCATGAGGGAATTCGTCTCGCACAGGATAGGCTCATTGTCCACGAACCACCGGAACAGAGATGGAATAGTTCCCGCCCAGACGATAGTAGCGATCAAATCTTTCGTTCTAGATATGGGCTTGAAATCCACCCCTTCCTTCAGTGAGAGAAGGCCAGCAGAACATTCCCCTTGGAATCTCTAAAACAGCCTCCACCTCCTGAGTTACCAGGATTTCCTTTAGCTGCTCCATCCACATTAAGCTTGACGAATGCTGATGGTGGAGTCCACCTGGTTAGAATTGGTTGGGTTGTCTTCACCTTGAGCTGTGAATAGATGCCAATAGATTTCATAGCAGCAATTTGACTGTCAGTTGCTTTATGTTTGAAGGTTGTCACCGAGAGGGCCTGCTTTATTACGTCCTTGATGTTGAAAATTATGTAAGAGGGAGTAATCCTGGCATCTTCCAATCTGCAGGAGCACCTGGCCTTCCAGACTTCCCAACGGATCATGACAGAGGTGAGTATGGATAGGAACCCGTTTGGGTTTTGCAACTTGCTACCAGCAAAAATGTTCCATAACCTGATTGTTATACGGTCTGAAAGATTGATCCTCCTGTCAAATCAAGGAGTGAAATACCTCCAGACTGATTGAGCAAGATTACCCGATATGAATAAGTGGTCGAGGCTCTCTGAATCAGGTACATGGCAACATGAGCACCTTGATGCCAAATGAATACCAGTTTCAGCAATCAGTTCATCTACTGCGACTGCACGGTGGAGAAGGCGCCAGCAAAAGGCTGAGGCTCTCGGCATAATGGACTTACAGAGCTTTTTAAGATCGTTCCTAACAACACCATGCTCTCTAATTTGTTGGAAGGCAGATTTGACAGTGAATTGGTAATAGCAGTGAATAGGTTAGTTGCCTAGCTTGCTTGGTATCCTAGGTAATAGCAGTGACTTCCCTCCTATCCATCCCTAGCTCAGTGAATTGGTAATAGCAGTTAGTAGTACTTATTTATAGTCGCGGTAGAAAACCATGGGGAAAGAAATCCCGCATCTATAACATCTCTAGAGACAGTCTCCCAACAGACAGAGAAGAAGATGCCAGTCAATTCATCTGGTCCCGGGGCGCTATCAGCCGACAAGGAGAAGGAACTTAATTTCTTGATCAGATGGAGTGGAAAGCAACATGTTCTTATCCTCCTCAGTCACCCGTGATGGAATATAAGCCAACAGCTCCTCTGAGACCCTTGTCTTTTCTGTTGAGAAAAGAGTTTGATAGTTATGCAGAGCATGTCTTTTAATGTCCTCAGGATCAGTATAAGAGTTCCCTTGCTCATCATTAATCTTAGTGATAAGGCTCCTCTTCCTATTGTATTGTACTACAGCATGGAAGAACTTGGTATTATTATCGCCCTCTTTCAGCTTGCTTTTCCCATTTTCTTTTCCGTTGCTCGTCCCCTCCCCCTCCTCAAGTAAGGAATGGCGGGATGCCTAAGATAAGAATAGAAGTAGCGATATGCCGATTTGCTGCTGTTAAAAAGCTAGGCACCTCTGTACTCTTATTGCCAATCTCTCTTAGCTCCCGAACAACCTATTCGATTTCTGTGCTTGCTCTCACTTATTCTTGTTGGCTTGGATCTAGATAATAGATGTGGCAAGTCAAAGAGCTGAGTCGTCGAAAACACTAGCAGCTCCTTCCCCAACTTATGCAAATGAACCCCGTTCAAGCTCAATCCCAACTGTCTCATCTGGATTCGAGAACAAGGCATTCTAGCGAAAACAGCTCCTTCTCTCTGTCCTGTTTCGTGCCTTGCAAGACCACTACTGATGCAACGCTAGAGGACATAGAAGCAGGCCTAAGCAGCACCTAAGAAGCAGGCAGGAAGAGAGCACTTTTCTATTGAATACGGGGTAGAAAGACAGGCACCTTTACTACAAAGTTTTTCAGCAAGCGGATTCAGCGAAGCCAGAAAGCAAGCGGCTGAAATAAGCAGCGAGCGGAGCGCAGAGTTTAGTTCTCTTCTCTTTTGTAGAGCGGTCAGGAAATCAGTCTGCGCGCGACGGCCTTTCTCTAAGCTTTGATTCGCGAGTCAGTCCCTTAAACTAGTCTTTAATTGGTTGGGGTTTGGTGCTGGTTGAAGGGCAGGAAAGCAGTCCACTCTTCCTATTCCGGAGATCAGGTTTGATCTTAGTGCAGCTCCCTTTACTTAAGTCGACCGCAGTAAGTGCCTTTACTTGAATAAGCTTTTCTTTTGGTGCGCGAGGAAGACTCAAACTTTCATAGAAGAAAGCGCTTACTTGTGAACCCAAGGGAGATAACATAAACATCTTAACCAGGGGAAGGGAGGAGAGAAGTGGAAATAATCAGAGGGAAGGGAGGAGAGAAGTGGAAATAATCAGACTTTAGTGCTTTTCTCTTAAGTCTACGGCTCGGCTACTAGTCCTTCTAACAGGTTTTCTTTGAGTGCTAGCAGGTTAGAATACGGGCACTATAGTCCTAAATCTAAGCGCTAGTAAGTCGCTTTCCGGTTTTATTGGATAGTTGAAGGTAAAGTGTTATCCGGTGGATAAGAAAGAACAGAAGAAGAGAGCACAGTAATAAGTATACTGCAGCCATTCATTAAAAAAGTTATTCTGTTAGTTGCAGGTCCCATTCCTGAAACCAGGTTGTATGTGACCCTTTACGGAAAGGAGCTTTTGATGCCTCCGTTCAAGACTCACACTCCTTGGCGGACTGGAACTTAGTTGGAAAACTCAAAAGCTCTGGCTTTTCGCTCCTTAATCGAAGAGCTCAGGTTCTACCTTTCCTTGCTAGCTTTCATGGCATCGAATGCGCTCTTTCTTTCAAATGCCCTGTTTGGACGAATAGGAAGAGAATCCACTTCACATAAGTAGGTTGTTCAAGAAGGGCTTAAAGGAACTGACTTCCCCAGCTTGCTCTGTCTCACCCGTACTCCACTGTCTTACCCGACAATGCGCTAACTCTAGGACAGGTAGCACGTCACGCTGGCTTGCTTTCTTTCTGATAGCGAAAGAAGACGTACTTCAAGTCGATGTCAAACGAAGACTAATCAAGCGTAGCTTTTATATACTTCAAATCGGTTGTGTTATGTTAGAAGTATATAAAAGTCGAACAATTCGAGCAAAGCTCGGCTAACTCCACCCGAAACAAAGAAAAAGATCCGGGGATGACTTCTTTCAAAGATTTCCTGCTACCTCAAAGACTGGCACCTTTCCTCGCTCCTTTGTATTCCTGCTCTTTATGAGCAAAAGCTAGCCAATAAAGTGAAAACCTGTAGGAATACCTATTCTTTCAACAAGCCTTAAAAGCTGTCTCCTTATATTATAGTAGTTCCTCTACTCTCAATGTGAGGAAGCGAGCAAAGGAGTATTGAAAAGTAAGCACTATTTCCATTCCATGGACTATTCCCCCGCTATTCTACCATGTTTCCACCTGTGCCGATAGTACTCCCCTTAACTAGAAAGCGTAACGAGCTAACGATTTCCAAGCCAGGGCTATTTTCGTATCATTCCTTCGCTGTCTAAGAAGCGAACAATCTAAAGATCATTCCTCACCTTCCTAAGGATAAAGAGCGTCAGATTTATTATCATGCTTTTTTTCACTATTTTTTTGGTGTTTTATAATATAAGCGGGTCCTCCGCCCGACTAAAGGATACTGCTGCGAAAAAACCTACTTTATCTAATACGCTTTTCTCTATTCGGGCAAGTCAAAGGAGTCAAGCTCGCAAACCAGACTTCCAAGAGTAGAGGATAGGTCCATTCTTGCTGGAAAGCGTCAGAGGAGGGTGTTGGTAGCAGTACGAGTAGTGGCAGTGTCCCCGTATTCTCCTTCGCTCCATGTTATTCCCAGTTCCGGGGTAATTTATGGTAGGAGTGCTTTTTACTGGCCTTCCCACTAGTAGCTTGCCAGTGAGAAAGCCTTTTTATTTGAAGTCAGTTCTTTTACATCTAGAGATTCAGTGGAAGTTATCTTTTTGGGGGCATGTGAGCTTTAGCCATTTCCAGTCCAGCCCTGCCTATAGAATATCCTAGTTTTCAGATTTCCTTTCTTTTTTTATTACCTGGACCTGAAGTTCCATTGGTATGCCCTTGTGTAAGCGCTTTTTCAAGCAGTAGTGTTTTTTGCAATCGCCGGGATAGAATATGGATATGGATGGAAAGCCAGCGAACTAGTAGCCATCGCTACGCCCCTTGATGTTCTTCCTTTCGAGGCAATAGGGTATTGTCCCCGTGTTATAACTCTGGACCATCTGATTATCAAGCTTTTGATTTCCCTCGTTCATTGCAGGCCCTTCCCCGCCTATGGTTGACTGGATATCCTCTCTATGCCCTCACATTCAACTTCGATGGAAACGCCGCGATTAGGCAAAGATGCATGATCTATATGTACGGAATGCTCTCCTTCTATCTATGCCACATCTCCTATGAACGAAACCAAGAGGGAAAGACTTCCACGTACTAAATAGTTGTTTACCAAGCCAAACCGTACCGGGATGGATGAGAACTGGAATGAGCACCATGGGGAGCTACACCTGCGCTTAGGAGAAGAATCCTGTCTGACTGACCCTACCATGATTGAATGACTGAGCTATGCCCTATTTAGTACGTGGAAGTCTTTCTCTGAACATGCCGTGGAAGAACTACTACGCTGCTGCCTTGGCTAAGCTGCTTGCCCGAAGCTCTGTTCCTATCCCGCAATAAAGAGACATCTTTAACTGAAATGGATATCTTTCGGTCTCAATTCCCGTCTTTCAATCTGAACTGCTTGGTCGGAAATTCCATATCTTTTGACATGTCACTGAGCGATCTCCCTCGTATGGCAATGCCAAAGCAAAAGAGTAGAGCAGCGTCTCGCGGAAATGAATTAACCGGATCGATGGAATTGCACGATGCCGAGTTCTCTCCTTGTCCGCTACCTTACATTAAGTGATTTCACTGTCGATGTTCATGCAGCAGATGGATACTGATCCAACTACTGCTTCTTCTCCTGCTTTCTTTCCATCCCCGCCTTCCCCTCCAGCTGATGTTGAATCATGCCTTGCCTCCCCCGACTCTGCTGCTTATACAGCAAAGAGAGTCTAAGGCCAGTAGCTGGAGATGTAGCTAATAGAGTTGATGACTTCCTACCCTTCGTATATCGTATTAAGAATGTTCCCCCGTAGGTGTCCTCCTTGCCAATAAAAGCACGATAGGCTGCTGGGGCAGGAGCAGGAGTTTCCCCAGGCCCAGGAGTAACGAGAATGAATGTTGTTCTTTCAACACCCGATTGGCACGTTATTTAGTTGACTTCGTTTACTTAGTCTCGGACATCGGACTTGGACATCGATCGGAATAGAAAGACTTTTTGACATTGCCATGAACAACCTCCGCACCTACACCTCTGTCTGGGGCATGAACCTCTGCCATCCACCTCTGGAATGGAACCAGTAGCATGAAGACCTCTATGGTATTCCCCTCTGGCATTCACCTACAGCATTCACGTCTGGCATGATTGCTATTCACCTGTGCCATGAGCCTGTGTGTGGTATTTACCTGTGCGTGGTATTCCCCTCTGGCATTCGCCTACCAGTGCACTGAGGCTTGGTTCAGCAAAGCAAAGAGAGTTGCCCTTAAGTATGGTCGTTGACACGGACTTCTTCCTATGCCCCTTCTCTGCAGCAGAGTGGCACTCAACAGTAGCTAAGTTGTTGGACGGAGTGGCTTCTCTTTCGTGAAGACTAGCTTCTTCCGTACTTCCTTCTGATGTACGTGTAGGGTAGCTTACTTTCTTATTCGGCTGACTCCCTTGTCGCTGATGAGTTCATCAATCGTTGGACCTACACCACGCCCCCTTTTCTTTAGAGGACTCTAAGGCAGAGGTTGACAACCTGAGTCAACGACGCTAACTTTCTTCCTAAGGCAGAACAGGAGTTTTTGACTTGTCTTGCCCCACCGCGACATGGTCGGTCTTTACCTCTCCCTTGGATAAGGTGTCTAACGACGAAAACAGTCCGTATGATATAAGTAGAAGAGAAGCAAAACAGAGGAGTTACGGACATCGGCCACATAGCGTAGCGACATGGTGTTGGTATTTACCCCGCCTTTGGATAACGAAAAGACAAAGCATTCCGTTTTGAAATAAAAAAGTTCACTTGCCCTTTGCAATTCCACAAATTTCGTGTAGTAATTCGTTGATCTACCGCACCCGAAATGCGTTGGTTTCCTTGCCTCTGACGAAGTGATTCTCCAACTGCTTATGCTGATTCTGCCTCAGCCCCTATGGATGACTGTCTGACTCAGGTCATTCTGACGTGTCTATGCCCTACTACAGAGCTTCT